ATACTATTTTCTAATTATTTTCTGTGATATTCCATATGACAGGTTCTACATAGAGGGATTTGCTTTCTACGTCTCCGTACCATTAATTTGTCTAAAGAATTTAATTTAGGATTAAGATCCTTCATATGTCTTATATGGTGCATTTCCACTCTATATTTTGAATTACATTTGGCACATTCTAAGTCATCAAGAGTTGATAAGGACACAGATCCGTATAACGCTTTGATAACTGGACTACTATCTGTTAAGAACTTTAACGTAGTTTTATATGAAGGATTTAAAAAACTATAAAATTTATTCTTTTTTGGGTCCTTCATATCCTTATGTGTTACCCCTAAATTGGGTCCAAATTTATTAAAAGTTTTCGCCATCGTTCCCAACGAGAATTTAGCTGTAAGTAGTTTAGCACATGATTGTTTCAAGTAATATCCTACTGTACTAGCTAATCTTGGGTAATTATGCGCAAATTTATAATAATTTAAATACCCTCTAAACACAGCATTATACATATGTATAATTTGTCTATGTTCCAAGGACATTCACACAAATTTTGGACTAGACTTGTTGTTTTTCATAAATTCTGCATTATGCAGATTATTTACTATTCTTTGAATAGGAGCCTCCATTCTAATCTTTTTAGAATTTCTTCTTAAAATATTATTATGTTTGGGCTTAGAATAACTGAATTCTTTTGCTCTTTTTATGTTAGTTCCTAGGAATAATACGCTTTCTGTATTTAGATTTGTGATCTTAGTTTTAGATTCGCTTAAAGTTAGTCCCATAGCAGATAATTGGTTTTTAACCTTGGTAAGTATTACCTTAGTCTCTTCCAAAGTACCCTTCACCCCTATTATTCAGTCATCTGCATATCTAACATATGAGATTTTCTTAAAATTCGGGTCGCTAAAATTAGCTGAAGGATATAATCTACTTTCTTTAGCTAAACTTCTAACTAATTGCATATCATTTCTCTTTTTAGCTCTTGATATTCTACTATGGTAGTTACCCGCTATTGAAGACAATTTAGATTTAGACCCCTTGTCGAAATCTTCTTTAAGTCTAATAACCATTTTGTCCAGTTCGGACATAAATATATTAGCTAGAATGGGACTAATTATAGATCCTTGAGGAGTTCCTACTATATTACTCTGATATTCTCTGAATTCGAAGTAACCCGTTTTCAAAGCTTTTCATATTAATCTAGTGAATTTACGATCAAGAATTTTTTCTTCCACAATATCCATTAACTTAGAATGATCAATAGAGTCAAAACATTTTGAAATATCTCCCTCTATTATTCAGGTTGATGGTTGAAAAGTCTGTTTAACTGCTTTTAATGCAGTATGACATCCTCTCTTGGGTCTAAATCCATGACTACAATCCAGAAATATAGGTTCGAAAACCGCTTCGAGGATCATTCTTATGGCCTCTTGAACAATTTTATCTCTAGGAGACGCAATTGTAAGAGGTCTAGTACCACCGGAAGCCTTTGGAATTTTTATTCTTCTAGCTGGTTTGAATTTAAATGATTCATTTTTTAGTTTTTCAACTATTTCGTGAATTACTTCAACTGACATACCATCCAATGTTTCCGGGTTTACGCCAGGAGTCATTTGTCCGGGGTTACTTTTTAATTTTTCATAAGCTATTCCGTATATTTCAGGATCACACAATAATTTGTATAGATTTCTATCTATGGGTTCAGAAGTTTTATTTTTAGATCTTTCGTATAAGTCTTTCAATTTCTTTATTACATTAGACTCTGGGTCTATAATACATCCTGTACTGTAACTACGAATATTGAAAGCGCCTTTCACTACAACCCTTCCCCTTATATCTGCAGCGTTACCTACAGTTTTGAGTACTATGATTGTTCTGTTACCATAGGAATTACTTCCCTTAGGCAATCCGAGAGTTGCTTTGTATACTCAATTACTTTCCTTAGGTTGTCCACTCTTGTTCTTAATTATGTTTCTTACATAACTCGTAAAAGTCTCTCAATTCTGTATACCACCACTCAATTCACAGAAGACTCTAAACGTCCCATTCCTTCCAAGACGATTCCCTACGCGAGAGGACGATGAACAATAGACTTTAGGCAATCAAGCTTTAACCATAGAAAGAACAGTCTCAACTAATATTAATTTTAGAAGGTTTATTTTAATTATAGTCTTTACATGAGATGCTATGTTCAGTATCGGGTTTTCCCCTCCACCTAACTCATGGACTGCATATATGTTTGAGAAATATATATCTCTTGATAGAGATTTGGTACACAAGCACAGCTCGCGCACGTGGTGTGCGTAAGTTATAGTAGCACCACTAGATAATAAGATTACTGTGTTTAATAAAGGTAATTCGAAAGGATTTACAGGTTCTATACCCATAGGTGGTCATTGAGCTCCTAGTTCTACAGTAGGTGTTAATGCACTGTGAAAGAATGCTCAGAATATAGCTACGAAGAAACAAGCTTCAGATACTATAAATAATATAACACCTAAGTTTAATCCTTTTTGTACAGCTAATGTATGGTTACCTAAGTAAGTCAATAATAAAATATATTTCTATATTTGTTGGACTATATCTTAATTAATAGGTTATAATAACGTATTAATTTTTAACGTTTAGTCTCTGAAGGTATTAAAAGATAATTATTAATCTATTAATTCCCTGCTGATCATCCTTAATAAAGGGTTTTCCAGCAATTGGTTAAATTTAAAGAAGGCACTTACATCATTATAATTTATTTATTAAAGCTCTAATTCTTAATCTACCTTCTTCAGATAGATGTTCTTTAGATATTATCATATTATAAACGATTTTTCATTTATTATAGTCATTAAGTTTATTTCCTATTAAAGGATATTTATCAAAATAGTTAATAATGATTTTAATATTATCAATAGAAGAAACATATAAAGATAAAACTTTACCTGTTTTATTTTCATAAGTAGTTAAGTTACAATTTAAAAAAGAAGCTAACTCTACCATAAAGGGTTTCATATCAGACGATGTAGATTTATCATATGAACGTTGGTCTAATCTAAATTTAAGTGAAATACTTTCGCTTACAGATCTTTTACTTGTTTCTGATTTATCTTTCTTTTCTATATATTTAATCCCAAAATGCCCATCAGCTTCTGTAAAACCTGCAAATCAACTATTATCTTTATAATTTCCATTATAATTACTTTCAGGTATATTTAAATCGTATTTAGCATTAATGAATTGAATTAAATCATTAAATCTTTTATTTTTAGGTGTTCTTAACTTACCATGTATTAAATTAATAATATAAATTAGACTTTTTATATCTCCTATAATATAACGTATTACATTATTACCTGAAGATTGAAAACGTCCTATATTACCTAATTCGGATTGAAGGAAAGTATACATACCTAAATTATCCTTATGAGAAGTGAATACGATTCTAGGATTAAGGACTCTATTTAAGGTAGTATTACCTAAAGAAGGTAAAGAAATATGTCCGTCACCTTCTAAAAGACCGGCTAAGTAATGACCTAAATTATTATCTTTATTAAAAACTGTAATATTGTTATTACTTTTATAATCAATTAATGTTTTGTTAATATCATCAGATGATATGGCCCTAGTTATACTTAAATTATAATGAGAAACGACTGGTTTACCTTCTGAGATTATATCTCTAAATCACATAGTCATAGATGCAACTAATGTACCTAATGCTAAGTATAGGAAGATATAACTATTATTAAATAAGTGCATTGATAATGCAGCGTTTACTGTTAAAGTAAATAATGAGATACTTGTGTATAAAGGTCACGGTGAAGGTGACACTAAATGGAAAGGATGGTCTTGAAAATTACTTCTTATTGTGTTTGTCATTTATATAAATAATTATAATTAAATTAGTTTCGAACATTGATTTAAAAGCCCCTAAGACGAATCGAACGTCTTATATAATATTTCCCCCTAAGGGTTTGTAAAAAAAAAATAAACAATTATTATTTCTTTTACTGCTGCATGCTTCGCTAGAAGCCAGCTAGCTAGATTTTTCTTTTATTTTTTAAGATGTAGATCTATAAATTTGTCTAAATTATCATACAACTGAGTTATGAAATAACATTCGAAAGATAAGGATATAAATAATACAATGAATATTATAAATATATATACATTACTAGTTTTCTTATTTAAATTAACTAGATAAATTAAATAGCTATTTAATTTGTTCCCTATTAATTTATTTAATTTAATGTTATTTTCATAGCTTGCACACAAATAATATTTAAACAAAAACATAATAAATAATATAAGAAGTAAAAATAAGCATGTACTTGCCAAAGTATTCATAGATAACAATAAAATCTTTAACTCACTAAGATTATTGAATCCATCATTTAATAATTTATTTCCTCCTTCAATATTAATATTACTTGTATTAGGTAAATCTGTATTTTTATTATTAGAACCACTATTAATAACTTTATTAATAATCGTAGTTCCTGCATGAATAGCTCCTGCAGCTCCTGCGGAACCTATAATTATACCTGCTTTTTGTAAAGGAGGTATACCTGATTTACCTATAGCTTTTGCTACTGCACCCGAAACACCTGCTATAGTACCTGCAACACCTATGTTACGCACTAATACTTCAGCAGCATCTTTATTAACTTCTATACTACCTCCTATACTAACATTATTAGAGATATCTCTTTTATTACCATCTATATGTAAAACTACATAATCATCAAGAATTATTATATTAAAATAGATTAATATAACAGTAAATAGTATTAATCATAAAGGAGTTAATACTTGTAAAAATTTAATATACTTATTTTTGACTGAGAAATCGTCTAAATATCACAAAGTAATATTAAGAAATAAAATAAAAGTTAATAAACTCAAAATAAAAGAATTTAAGTTAAAATTATTTATATAAAACATAGATAAAAAAAAAAATTAAATTAGTTTCGAACATTGATTTAAAAGCCCCTAAGACGAATCGAACGTCTATCATGATATTAACAGTATCATGCTCTACCGTTGAGCTATAGAGGCTAAACAGTAAGAATTGAATTAAATATTTTAGTATATAAGACATTAATTTACTGAGACGGTAACTATGTAACTTAATACTAAGTTATATTATTAAGAGCGGAGCATCTATAAATTAAAGTTCAATTAGAATATCTACATATAAGTGTAAAAGAATATGCTTTATTATTGTAGCTCGCACACGTATAAAAAAGTTTTATAGTATTTTTACGTGTAGTTAGAGATAAAGTTTTATTTATTATATCTTTACTAAATTTTACTTCTATAGAACGAACAAATTTTTTGTTTTGTGTGCGCTGCGCAGCTTCGCTATGAAAGTAATAAATATTTATTTAGATTTATAGAAAGAATTATTCTTTCTTGATTTGATGTATTAAATTTATTCATGATTTATTAATAAAAAGAAGCAAAATCTTCTAACGGAAAAGAGGTGAATTGAACACCTAAGTGTATAAAACACGACACGTAGCAAGTGCCTTACCCTACCAATGGAAGACTTTCCCATAGCTTTATATAAAGCAGCCAGCGTTTTACTTAGGTAAACAAATACCAAGGTATATAACGAATTAGATCAGACTCGAACCGACATCTATTTCCGTGACAGGGAAATCCTTTACCTAATTAAGTTACTAATTCTAGGAGACGAGAGATTCGAACTCTCAAAACATATTATGTACTAAATTTACAGTTTAGCCCTTCTTGCCAATAAAGGAACCCTCCTTTATATAATATATTTTATTATATTATATATATAATTATGGTTAAAATTAATTAATCCCGTGCAACTTCCACTACACGAACCGTATTTCGACTTAACACTAATTAGAGTCACGCATACGAAGATTTCCAATAATAGAATATAAAACCTGCTTGTTATTTTTACTAATCATTGAAAAAGCAAACTTATTGCGCATACTCTTTTCAGCATGTGACGAGTGGTTAGTACCAATCCAAGGTTAATTCACCGTGACATGGTGATTCACGATTACTAGTAATTACTTATTCATGTAGTCGAGTTTCAGACTACAATCCTTAAAATTTATATCCTATTTTTAGAGATTAGCTTAAATTCACATTTTTGCATCTCTTTGTGTAGGAATATGTGGCACGTCTATAGCCCACAATATCAAGGCCATGATGACTTGTCTTTGTCCCCTTTTTCTTTCCAAATCCTGGATCAAATGCTTTATCGTAGAGCTTACGCTTTAAAAAAATAAAGCCAGGGATTGCGTTAATTTCATGGAAACCACAGTTTCACAACATTAACTGAAAACAGCCGTGCAACTCCTGTAAAATATTCAAATTGTGGTAAGGTTTTTCGTGGATCATCGAATTAAACAACATACTTCACTACTGGTGTCAGAAACGGTCTAGTGATTTCAGTTCCTGCGTTGCCACATTACTCTTGAGGTGGAATGCTTACACTTTCATTTATAGACTAAATATTGTTTAATAGTTAGTTTACTACTGATAAACTAATTTATTAAAGCTCAATCTAACCTATGGCATTCATCATTTACTGCAAAGACTACTTGGGTATCTAATCCTGTTTGTTCTCTGTGCCTTCGTCCTTCAACGTCAGTTTTTACATAGAGGGCTGCCTTCGCCTTTACCGAGTCCCTTTGGTATAATAGAATTTCATCTCTCCTCCTCAAGTACTGCCCTCTTATATCAAACTCTAGTCAAGTACTAACATTATAGAAGCTATATTGACCGTCTAGGTACCCTTTAAACCTAATTAAGATGAATAACACTAGTCTCTTACGTATTACCGCGACTGCTGGCACGTAATTAGTCAAGACACGATATATATACTGTCATTATCAATATATAAACAAAGCTTTATTCAATTTTAATACAATCTTATAGATTATATATAGTAATATAATCAAAGTAAGACTTGCCACTTCTCCAAGTTGCCAGTTCAGCCGTTAGGCCATTGACCAAGATTCCTCACTGCTGTACTAACTTGCATTGGGGTTTTTTCAGACCCAATGTGGTCGATCAACCTTTCAGCTTCGACTACGAGAGTTTTAGGCTAGTTAAGCCATCACCTTAACTACTACCTATCCCGAAGATATTTATTGTCCTCTTAAAGCAGGATTACTTATCCCTTTATGTATTATGAAGGATTTACCTTCACTTTAAGGTCGGCTAAGAATATCATTATACTCACCTGTACACCACTTTTTAATTTATGCGATATCAATTAAAACGTACGATTAGCATGTGTCAAGCACTTGGACAGCATTCAATCAGAGCCATCACCAAACTCATCTATTTTTATGATATAAATTTCTTTACATCACTATAAGTTCTAACTTATTTTGTTATAAGGAGAATAATAAACTATATAATGTTTTTTTTATAACCTTAGTTATAAGATTACTAGTCTAATTTAAAATTTATATTGGTTCGCTTAGTAAATAGCTAGCCAGCTTAGTTGGCTATATATGAATAAACAACTATTCATTACTTACTATTAGTTTCTATTATTATAATTTATAATTTTCATTATTCTTTAAGTTATAGATAAATTATTATTGTATATATAATTTTCCTAAATAACTATTTATTCTCACTTATTATTTGGATTTTTATTTAAGCATATTTGGTTTTATGCTGTTAACACGTATATTAGTGTAAATCTAATCCATCTTTAATATATGAAGAAGTTAATACTACGAATACTTGTGCTTTATATTTTTTTATTGTTTATTATGTCAGCTAAAATCTCAATATTATTTGATAGATAACTAGATACGTATAAAGTAACAAAACTAGCTATTAATAATAATAATCAAGCTATTCCTATCCATATTTTGTTGTATCTTGATGTAAATGTAAATCATTTTATAATTAAATTATAAGTTGTCACACCAAATATACGTTTAATAAATAGTAAATTTCATTTTTTACTTGTAATATTATCAGCTATGTATAAAATTAACATAATTATTATTAAATAAGTGATACATATATGTAACACATTATTAGCATTTAATAAACTTAATATTGTATCTAGATCTGCTCCAGGTTCTATAGAGAAGGCTGAAGAAGTAGGACTATTATTTGGGGAAGGTATATTAGATGATGATTTAGTTGCTTCTGAAGTAGTTACTTTGCTACTCTCAAGACTATTAATAGTATTAACCACTGTAACTGTACTACCTGCTATAACAGCTACTGCTGTCATTAAACCTAATTTAGCTGTAGTATAAAGTCCGCTGGTTTTAGCTAGACTAGCTCCTGCTTTTATTCCTGCTACCGCTGCTGCTGCTGCTGCTGCAGCAGCACCTGTACCTAAATTTGTTAATCCTTTAGTTACACTAGCAGGTATATTAATACTAGTATTGTTAAGATTTATAGTATTTTGATTATCACCCACTTTTACTGTGATAGGTTCTTTTATACCTTCAGGGGCCATAGCATAGACTGTGTCCATCATAAAGTATAATGTACTACTAATTAATACCATAACTAAAAGGTATTTAGGTTTTATATGACCTTCAAACATAAAATAGGGCTGATAAGATTATAATTACAAAATCCATTAATTAAGTATCTACTTTGGGTACATATATATCTTTAAATAACTAATTATTTATAACTTTAAGTTATAATACAAATACTATTTATTGTATCTGTTTTTATTCATATGATCTATTAAATAAAGTTTAGCTGTATCATCTGCAGATAAGTTTTTAATACCTTTACCTAAATTATTGTATAGTATCTCAACACCTAAACAAAAATTATGAAAATCTTTATTCTTTTCACCTTCTAAATTATACTTAACAAATAAAGGCAGTATTTTATTATGAAAATATTTTTTATTTCTAACGGCTAAATAAACCATGTTTTCACTTCCTTTTTTTTAAGTACACAATTAAGAGTAAAATTAATTCTGTTTGTTTAATAAGTTTATATCTCTATTGTGCTGAGCTATAGAAAACGTAGCTTATTAATCAGGTCATTTACTTAAGGAGGAAGGTTTAGATATAAAAAACGAACCATATACAAAACCTGTTATATAGTAAGGATCTAATAGTGAATTAGTATTATTAGTAATAATACTTGATACATCAAAAGGTATAATATTTTTAAATATAGAAGCATTCAATCTTTTTTTTTAACTAGCTTTATAGGCTAATATTTTATTATATTCCCCTAATGTTAGATGATCACGGTTATTCATTAAAAAAGCTACTTTTTTAAACAAATAGTATGAAATCAACTTAGTATATTGTAAAGGATAATTAGTGAAATGAGGAATTACTACTTTTAATATATCTGACAATCTGGTTATTCTATAAGAAACATAATCTTTATTAATCTCCTACGTTGTAAAAATATGTTTTTAATTTATATAGCATATCTATATCATAAGGATGAACTGTAATTTGATATATTAATCTAACAGTATATCCTATTTTTGTTGTACTAGCTGATACAGTTTTAATAGTAAAATTACCTTCACCATCAGTATAACCTGTTATACATCAAGGATTAAGTTGTATATTTTTTTAATCTTTTTTCATGCGTGCATGCACGCATGCACATATTCTTTTATATATTAATGTAGGTCTAATCCATCTTTAATGTAAGAAGAAGTTAAGACTACAAACACCTGCGCCTGGATAAAGGCTATAGCTAATTCTAATCCTGAGAATGCTATTATAAATGCTAATGGGATTAATCCTAAGATAAAGAATATTATTCCTGAATTCATTATGTTATAAACAAATCCACTTAATATTGCTAATAACATGTGACCAGCTGTTCGCTACACAAATTTATCCTTTAATTTTCTGTCATTAGTATTCTTATGCTAATTTAAATAAATATAAACCTTTAAAAGGTTTAGTTCTATTTTCTTTTAAGTATAAAGATATACTAGGTTGACGATAACCTAATGCTCTTGCAGCTGCACCTATAGAAGGATATAATGTAACCTCTTTGGTTTCTACATTAGTTACTTCTATCTTTTTACTTGTTTTTAGGTGTTTAATTGAAGAGTTAGGCACAAAAGAATCAAAATTATCATTATCACAATTAATTAATTTAAAAGTATATTGATCTAAAACAGGTTTATCTTGATTTAAAAAAATATAATTTTCAATATATCTTTTATCTATAGATAAAGCACGAGCAGCAGCTCTAATAGCATGATATGTAGTTGAAATCTGAGTTTCTACATTAGTTACCTCAACTTTCACTCCACTAGTTTGTTCAAGTGACATTTTATCTAAAAATTCTGGAGATTCCCCTCTTTTAATCGCAGCTATACGTATTTTCTCTACTGTAGCTTCTGAATGTGTTCATCCTTTTCCTCTATTAGGACTACCTGGGGTTTTTAGTATATTATATTCTGGAGAATATACGTCAAAATAGTGTTTCTCTCTAGATATAAGACTATCTATGTCACAAAATTCTAATATAGTAAGACTAAAGTTTAAATAACCATGTTTCAATAATGCTTGGTAAATTGGCATACTTTTTTCATTTAGTATTCTATTAACATTATAATACTCCAATAATCTACGTCTTAAGTCCACGGAGCTACCTACATATTTTTTACCATTTAAGTTGTTTACTCATGAATATATACCTGCTTTACCTTTAACATAATTAAGTATATCTAATTTATCTGCATCTGCATTCAAAAATACTTTAAATTCTGAAGAATTTTTAGTGTTTATCACTTGTACAGAAAATGATCTAATTGTTCTTATATTGTTGCCTAAAGCACTCATTGGTAATGTATTTTTATAATTAGATGACAAAAAACATAAGCTATGCGATCTTAGGTTGTTTGAGTTAAATCTATGAGAACTTACAGATTTACCTTTTGGTTTTTCAACAATAAACCGTTCACAACTTTTTCCTTCCTTTAAAGGTGTAGATAAAATAGATATTTACCCTTTCTTTAAAGAAGACGCACCTTTTTAAAAATAAATTTAATTAATAAACTAAAATTAATATTATAGCTACTTTTTTGAATTTCCTTTTATAAAATATTATAAGGATAGGCTATTGTGTTATCTTTAATCTCGATTTACTTAGTTTCTTCCGAGAACCGGATTTCCCGGCGACTAGAGTACACCTTACAGTACAATAAATACTGAAGAACCGTCTACTCGTTGCTCTTTTACAATAATATACATAGCAAATCCACTCTTTATATTATTGATTTAGATCCACGATCACCCATTCCTATTACTAGAATCTTTAATGATATTACTATACCCTCAGTAATTAGCTGGGCCGGATAAAAAGTTTCCCTCTTATCTTTAGTTATTAAAGCTTTAGGGCTTCCCCGGAGTTTGATTCTTTTACACATTAAGTGAAAAACCTACTTTCACTTTTCTATGTTAGCTGCTAATCTTAATCCTAATGAAACATTTCTAGCTAAGTATGAAATGAATTCTATTATTACTAATAATGGTAATAATCCTAAAGGACATCCTGCAGGTACTAATAATGAGAAGAATTTTAAACCGTGTTTAGAGAATCCTAATATTGTAGCTCCTAATACTATTGTGAAACTTAATGCAAATGTTAATGCAAAGTGTCCTGTAGATGCGAAACTATAAGGTACCATACCGATTAAATTATTTATTAATATAAATACAAATAATGTGTAAATAAATGGGAAGTATATTTGTCCTCCTTTAGCATTTATTTGTCCTGTAACTATATTGTGTATTGTTACGTATAAAGATTCTTGAGCTATAGATCAGTTGTTACTTACTAATTTGTTTTGGTTAGTTGCAACTAAGCTTAATATTAATGTTAATAATGCTCCTAATGTTAAGTAGAATCCTATGTTTGTTATTGATAAGTGTAAGTTACCACCTAAAACTTCTAAGTTTAATATGTCTCTTATTTCGAATTGATCTAAAGGACTTCTTATTTCTGTAAATAAATTTTGTGTGTTAGAAAACATTAGTAGTATAATCACTACTATAAGATATATATCTTTAAATAACTAATTATTTATAACTAGTCGCTTTAGTTACCTAGCAAGCTAACAGCACACTAATTATAATATTTTTATAATATATAAATTTATATTATATTTTATTTATGAACATACGTGATAAGAATAAACGAACTATTCTTGGTAATATGTATTTAGATAATACGTATAATACTAATACTATGATAGTAAAAGAAAATACTACTTCATTCATGTAATAAAAAGGTGTTAATTGAGGCATATTTTGTTTTCTTTTTATGAATTTTAGCTTATACAGCTTTAATACGTAAATTATTTTAATCGTAAGTTAGATAAGAGTTTAATAATTGTTTTTAAATTATTATACGCTATATATTAAACTATTCATTGAGTAGTCTAATACGTTTAATATTAATGAAGGGTAAATTCCTAAGAATACAGTAAATACTACTAATATAAATAGCATTGTGAATTCTCTTTTATTTACATCATATACACTTTCTTCTAAGAATCTTGTGAATGATCCACCGAAGGCTGTTCTATTGAACAAGTATATTGTATATGCAGCAGAGAATATTATAGATGAACAAGCAAATACTCCTAATATTGGTAATTTTTCTAAGATTCCATATAATGACATGAATTCTCCTACGAAATTTATTGTTAATGGAGCTCCACAGTTACCTAATGCTAATATGAAGAATAATATTGAGAAGATAGGCATTAATTGAGTAGCACCTCTATAGAAGAATATACTTCTAGTTCCAGTTCTATCATATAATATACCACCTGCACATATGAATAAACCACTAGATACGAATCCGTGAGCCAATCCTAATACTATACTTCCTTCTATACCTTGTATTGTATTACTAAATGCACCTATTAAATATACAGCTGCGTGACAAACAGAACTGTAAGCTATTAATTCTTTAACATCTGTTGTTCTTATTGTACTAAAACTAGCGTAAATTATTGTAATTACAGCTATTGTGTAAATTACAAATGTATAATCTAATGCTGCTTTTGGTAATATAGGTAATATCATTCTAAATATACCGTATAAACTTAATTTTAATACAATAGCGGCTAATACTATACTACCACCTAATGGTGATTCAACGTGAGCTTTTAATAATCAATTATTCAAGAATATAGTAGGTGTTTTTACAGCAAATGCTATAAATATACCTATAAATAAGAATATTTGTGTTTTATATTCAAAATTTAATTTGAATAATGTATCGAAATCTGTACTACCCATTATTGAAGATATACTTAATATTGATAATAATAAGAATAAAGATCCTCATAATGTATATAAGAATAAATAATAACTAGCACTAACTTTGTTATCTGACCCAAATATACCTACTAATATAAATAGAGGTGGTAAGATACTTTCGAAGAAAATATAGAAAGACATTATATCTAATACCATAAATACGGCTAGTAATAATGTTTCTAATAATAACATTATAATTATGTAAGCTCTTACATTTTCTTTTATAGAGTCTCAATTAGATAATATTGCTATGGGCATTATTATTGTTGTTAATAATACAAAGTATACAGATATACCGTCTACTCCTAAGTAAATATCAAATAATTGTACGTTATAATGTTCTTGTACAAATTGGAATTGATTTGTACTACTGTTAAATAATATAAACATTACTAATGATATAATTAAATTTATAACACTAGCTATTAATGCTATTATTTTAGTATAGACTGCTGATGTTTTTTTATATGAGTCTACACTAGATACTATTATTGTACCTATTAATGGTACGGCTAATAAAGAGGATAATCACATCTTGTAAAAGAGGTTATCTTCGAACTTTAGATTATATATTTATACCGATGGACATGCATTTCATGGTTGTACTTTTAAAGTGTAGCCTTAGCTACTAGTATTGTAGATAATATTCATGAAAATATACATAAAACTACTTATTAATAGACTTTATAGTTATGTTTTAATAGCTAACTAAAGATAAAAAGTTTATTACTATGAGGTAACAAACAGTTAAGAGTTATTTTTGATTCTTTCACTTATTTTACTATAGAATAGTTATGTTTAACTATTTTAGTAAAACTTTTATTTTTGTAGCTGAAGGTTCGCGTAAGCTACCCTTTGAATTGGAATATTCTTGTGAATATATTCAATAAATACTCTATAAGACATGATAAAATTATAAGGGTAAATTTATTTTCCTTTTTGTATAATTTCACTAATAATATCGAGATTATTTACTAGAAAATTAGAAATATATAAAGCAACTAAACTAGCAAATACTAAAAGTACTCACCCTATAAACATTCAAATTCTATTATATTTACCTGTATAACTTAAAAATTTTATTATTAAATTATAAAATCAATTACCAAAAATATTTTTAATTCATATTAGGTTTCATTGATTTTCAACTATCATAGTAGATAAATATAAAATCATTAGAGAAGTAGGTAAATATAATATACAAATATGTAAAATATTATTAGCTTCTAATAAACTCATAACAGTATCAAAATCCGCGCCAGGTTCTATTGAAAAAGCAGCTGGCCCATCTCCAGAATTACCATTTCCAGTATTGGAAGTAGTAGTTTGACTAATGCTACCTTGCGCAGAAGTAGAGGATATAGGAAGTGTATCCGACTTCCCAGTTAAAGTCATTGCATTATCAATTTTTTTTTCTGCAATAAGATTTGTTCCGTTAGCCAAAACTACAGACACAGCCCCTATTACACCTCCAGTGGCTATAATACCTAATTTAGCCATAGGAGAACTTCCTGCTTTAGTAGCAATACTACTAGCACCTGTTATACCTGCTGCTATCGCAGTACCAGTACCAAGATTAGTTAGTCCTCTAGCCACTATGTCAGGTATATTAATAGTAGAGTCTTTAATGGTAAGACTGTTACTTACATCACCTGTAGTAATCTTCACATCACCCTTAGGTAAATCAGTATTACTCCCGGAATATCCAGGAGCCATAGCATAAACTGTATCACTTAATAAATACAATACTAAACAAATAAGGAATATTCAACCTAAAAGTTTTAAAAAAGTACCTATTAAAGGATATGAATGTAAGAAACCTTTAATATAATTGATATTAAAATAACCATTAAATAAGCAATAAAAAAATATAGTACTAGGTACTATAATATAAATATTTAAATAATCTAAATTTATCATAATTAATATAGAATTTTGAATGCCCTTGTTCACTCGCCCTTTTGCCTACGAAGTCCTATGGGTTTCTTAGCTAATTGATAGTATTACTAAAGGAAGGCTCGGTTTAGTAAAAATAAATTTTTCTGCTGCGTAAGCTAGCCTACTAATTAAAGGCGTCAATTTAGCATTTCGCCGTTAACTAGAAGTTAATGTAATAGTGTATAAGTTTACAAGATCATTATAATACATGATATTTATACTCTTACTCTTTAATTATTTCAAAAGAAGTTCAAATATATTTACCTCTAAACACTTTACCTGAATTCTTATATTTTACTAAAGTTTTAGGTGAAATATTTAAATCTTTTATTATATCTTTATGTTTATCGTATTTATTTATTAATTTAAATGTGTTAGCATCATATAAATAAATACTTTTACTAAACATTTTAGATATTAATTTTTTATTTTCTTCAGTTACTGGTTTACCATACATATGATTATTTGAACCTGATAATCTTAATTTCATTTTCTCTATGGTTTCAACATTATGTTTTTTTATTAAGAAAATAAGGATTTTCTTGTCTTACTTTACTCATTAATTCTCTGGTAGCTTCAGTATGTTTAGCTCCAATTCTAGATTTTCCTGCTGTAGGATTTATATTATATTTATTATCAAATAAATCTAAATATTTCTGTTCCATTTCTATTAGTTGAATATTTAATTCAGTTTTAGATAAATTATTATCTGTATATAGGAATTCTAAAATATAAAGAGTAAAATTCTCTAATTTGTATTTACTTATAGCATTTTGTAAATATATATTAGATTGTTTATTATTTATATGTTCCAATATTCTTTTGGCTAAATTCATAGAACTTCCTATATACATCTTTCCGTCATTATTATTGACAATACTGTATATTCCTATTTGTTTTGTTAAGTTCTTTTTTATCAAACAAATAATTGAAAGTTCATTTATATTAGTATAAATTTGATTTAAGGGTATATTATTAAACATAATTTTTTTATTCTTTAAGCTTTATATTGTAAATATAATATCAATAGATATGCATTTCATGATTGAACTCGATCTTATTTTTATAGTATTAAAATAAGTTAATATTTATAAAGAATATTCCAAATATATAAAGTAAACATGGAACTAATACTATAAATGCGAATAGTATAGGCAATAATACAGTTCAACAAAAGGACATAAGTTGGTCAAAACGTATTCTAGGAAAAGACGCTCTTGTCCAGATGAAAGTAAATACCATCATTGAACTTTTTACACCTAAAGCTAAACTATATAATAATCCATCTACTGCAGAACTAGTTAATAATTCTCTTAGTTTGAAATATTCGTTAGATGTTATTCATTCTACGTTAAATAAATAAGCATAGATGTAATTTATAGAATCGAAGAAGTAAACATGATCGAAACCTAATAAGTAACCTCCTAAGAATAATATACTAGTTAAGATACACATAACTACTATACTTGCATACTCGGCTAAGAAGAAGAAAACGAATATAACAGCAGCGTGTTCTGTCATGAATCCACTAACTAATTCAGATTCCAACTATTAATCGAAATTTTTATTTTCTATAGGTTTAAATATATAAATATTATCATAAATTAAATTGTTATTCATATATTTACCTACCGTCACTTTAGATATCTTTAAGTATTTAGCTAATTCTACATTATTGTCAAATTTCTTAATTAAATTATTATTTAAATCGAATATACCTACACCTTTTAAGTACTTATTTATTTTTTTTAGCCATAATACTTCTAGTTTCATCACTATGAGTCTTACCGTACATAGGATTTAATCCACCAGGTTTGCTAATTAAAGATAAAGCTTCTTTAGTATGATTTTTACCATACATAGGATGGCTATTCTTATCTTTATAATATTCTTTCATTTTTTCTATTGCTTCTACAGTATGTTTATATCCTGACATACTAGTAGCGTTTAGTTTAAAATTATAAAGAGTTGTAGGGTTAAAAGATTTTATATAATTTGTTTCTAATGTAGTTAAATCTTCGTTACTGATTATTTTACTTATATAACTAAAATATTCGAGCTTTAGCTTTAGCTTGCTATTATTTTTTATAAAGGCAGCCTCAACTCAATTAAATTTATCTAATCCATATTTACTGATTGCTCTTTGTAAATTAATATTCGATTTTTTATTATTTAAATGTTCATTTAATCTCAAATATAGATCTTTGGCACTACCTATATATTGTTTATTATTAATTGTATTTACTGCGCGAGCTAGGTATAAATACCACCTTTACCTTTTAGTACTTTTCTGAATGAATCTATATAATTTTTATCGTTTAACTCTTTTAAAGTTAAAATAAGTATAGGGTTTCTATCCTGATTTTTGTATGTAGGTTAGATGAATAGAATCTTTTAGACTCTATAGGATTATAGTTTAATTTATTTTTATTAGTATTTAGCTTATATATACTTAATTTCGATTAAATATTAATCTTATATTCTCATATAAGTTTGGACTATATCTTATTTAATATTTTTAATATTAAATGATCACATTTAGTCTCTGAAGAGTTAATTCGAAATATATCAAATTATTTCCCTGCTGATTGTCTTATACGAGATATTCCAGCAATTTGTGATCTTTAATGAGGCCAAATCTACTTAGCCTCAGCTAAATCAAATGGAGCTCTATTAGTTTCAGCTACAGCACCTATAAAGAATATGATTAATATAACAAATAAAGGTATACCTAATCATATAATTTTTTGGAATTGTACATTAATATTTAAGTTTAAACTATTAGTTATCATAATAATAATTAATAATACTGAACTTAATACTAATTCGTAACTAATTAATTGAGCTGTACTTCTTAATGACCCTAAGAAAGCATATTTACTATTAGCACTTCATCCTGCTAAGAATATACCATATGTAGCTAATGATGATACGGCTAACATAAATAGTATACCTAACTCCATATCACCTAGAGATAATCCAGGTCCATATGGTATAACAGCATAACCTAATAAAGCAAATATTAATGTTACTATAGGCCCTAAGAAGAATAATATTAAATTAGCTTGTGTAGGAGCTACATATTCTTTTAATATTAATTTTAAGGCATCAGCAAAAGCTTGTAATAAACCATAGTAACCTACAGCATTTGGTCCTAATCTTCTTTGCATACTAGCCATAGTTTTTCTTTCAGCTACAGTTACGTATGCAACTACTAATAATGCAGGTAACATTAATAATAAATTTTCAATTATTGAAATAACAGTTGTTGGTAAATTCATTTTTTTTGTGCGTGCGTAAGCTATAAAATGCTAGTTAATATTCCTTTTATATTATAAAAAATTAATAATATAGAATAAATTCTATATTAAACTTTAGATAACCTAGAAGCAAAAATAATCAGTAATTAAAATATAAGTTCTAATTAATAAACTATTTATTATTAAGGAAATATACCTCATCTCAGAGTCGAACTAAGGTCCTGATATTAGAAGTATCATGCTCTTCCATTGAGCTAATGAGGCTTGAAGTATAACTAATCTATTAGTCATACTCCAAATGTAAGATTACTTAAAGAGAATTTTACATCGAACAATCTATTAAATTTAAATAATAAAATATTTACTTATTTTTAGAATTAACATATATATAGCAAATATCCTCAAAATTAAAAATGAATCAATTTAAATAATAAATAAAAAAAATCATACTTATTACTAAAACTATTCAATTAAAAAAAAAGAAAAGAATACTATTCTTTCCTCAAAAAATAAATAATTTTTCTAGAAATTTATATATACTATTATTGTTAAGTAAAGATTTTATTCAACTTATACTTTCTTTGTTCTCTGATACTTTAACACCTATAAAGAATATAATTAGTGTAAAAAGTAAATATAAAAATATATTATGCACTAACAAATAAGTATCTAAAAAATCTAATGTATCTTGAGCTGTAAATAAGTTATTATCTCCGTTTTCAATCATAGATTTTGCAGGATAATCAATATCTTTAGGTAAATTATCTTTATTATTTGTATCTGAATTACTAGGTATATGTTTGTTAGTAGTTGTATTTAATGCATACAAACCTGTCGCTAAAGTACTTGTTCCTATAGCAAACCCGGCTTTAACTAAAGGAGAACCACTTTTTGCCACTAGGCTTGCACCTACACTTAATCCTCCAACAATTGTAGTTGAAAGTCCTCCATAATAACCTACATTATTTAGTATGCCTGAAGGAATGTTAACATCTACTTTTCCTGCTTCAAGACTAACTTTAGTACCTGAAATACTCGGATTTAAATTAGTTTCTTTTGCGATTGTTGCAGTTTCTCCCAATTTTTTTAAAGTTTCTTCATCTAAACAATAAGCAGTATTTATGGAATTACCTAACAACATTAATATAAATGTTAAATTTAATATACTAAATATAAAAATATAAATAAATTTATTATAAGTAAAAATATTTAGAAATTTATTTTTTAACTCCCCGCCCAAAATACCAGATTTAAAGATTTCTCCTCCTATCAACCCTATTAACAAGCAACCTAAAAATAATATTATACTATTATTAGATTGTAAAGGTAAACTTACAAATGCGTGAGGTTTAGGTGGGCTTGATAATCCTCATTCTAAACTACTGTAACTTCTGTTTAAGTTAGCTTGTAAGATATCAGTATAGAATCCAGGTGTTAATCATGGATTTCTACTTGCTACTTTACCTTCTACTAGTTGGTTGTAAACTAAGTATAAGAATAATCATGCAGCAACTACACTTACAATTGATCCTATACTACTAATTAAGTTTCATCCGGCGAATGCATCAGGATAGTCTCCTATTCTTCTAGGCATTCCTTGTAAACCTAAGAAGTGTTGTGGGAAGAATGTTAAATTACATGTTTGGACTATATCTTAATTATTTAATAAACATATTAAATAATTTCCTTCGTGTAGTCTCTGAGGATCCTACTCATAACATGACTTGCTATTTTGGTTTCCTGCTGATAATCTAGATACACTTAAGATTTTTACTGTTATTATAGTACTTAAGCTTTATGAGAGTTTCCAGCATATAGAAGGATTGGAAGGGGCTAATTTTACTCTTTTTGAATAGGTATAGATTGTAATATTCATTTTTCATCATTAATAATTACTCATTCATTTGTATCAATATTTTTTTTTATTAAAGTTCATCTAACTTTAAAATGGTTTTTAGTAGCATTGATAGAAGGGAAAATTAATTCTTTACCTGTTTCACTATAACAAAAGACGAATTTACCTCCAATACCATATTGTGGCGATAATTTACCTTTTAACCCTTTACTAGGATGACTATTGTTTGAGTAAAATATTTTTATACTTTCACTAATAGCTTCTCTTGTTTCAACAGATGTAGTACTACCGAATTTAGGGTGATTTTCTTTCTTAAACATTTCTTTTAATTTATTAATGGTTTCAATATTATGTTTATAACCTGAAGAATTACCTGCAATAGTTAAAACATTATATTTTGGTTTGTAATAATCTATCCATTTTTGTTCTAAATCTAGACATATTTTAGGGTTATTATCACAAAATTCTTTAATACCTAAGGAAAAATTATCTAACCCATATTTTCTCATTGCTCTAGTGATAACTAATTTAGATGGTTTATCCGAATTATAATAATAATAATAACTTACCATTCTTTTAGTTAAATTAATACTGCTACCAACATATAATTGATTAGTTTTATTATTGATAAAAACATATATACCTGCTTTTTTTCTTAACGTCTTGTATATATCTTTTTTATTTTTTTTTACGTTTTGAAAAAAATGAATAAACTCTTCAGGATTTAAAGGTGTGCTGCGAAGCAGCACCCCTGTAGAGCTATACAATCTTTTTACCTTTTCAATAAGTCTTCCCGTTTGTCTAACCCCTATAAATAATAATCAGAATTGTATTTTAGCTAATGTTAAGTTATAATTTAATCCTAACATTTTTGGTATTCAGAAGTATCATCCTGCGAACATTGCGAATACAGCACCCATACTTAATACATAGTGGAAGTGAGCAACAACGTAGTATGTATCATGGAATGCGATATCTAATGAAGCGTTAGCTAATACAACACCACTTACGAATAATAAGGTTTACTTATTTAATCTCTCAAAGCTAAAAATATAATCTTTATAAGGAGCATTTATTTCTGCATACTTTTTAATTGTACTATGATTAATATTTAAAGCTTTTTGAGCGTCAGTAACTCCATCATATTTAGATAGAAAATTCATATTATTATCATACACAAATACAGCTCTTTTAATATGGCTATTCTTAGTAATATTGTCTATTAAAATTTGACTTTCATAAGATTCTCAATCCTTAATTTGAGGACTATCCTCAATATTATAAGGTATATTGCTGAAATATCACTCACCTCTAAATAAACTTTGGGTTTTTATATTACTAACAATAGTAGAATGGTTAGAATTTATTCTATTAGCTATAGTTGATACCGAAGGAAAAATAACTAATAATTCTTTTAAAGAATTATAAATATAAACAGGGTAAGCTGAATTAGCTTCTATCATTCTTCTTTTACTTTCAATAGAATGACTTTTGTTATAAAAAGGATTATTTTCACCAGTTAAAGCTCTAGCTATTAGTCCTTTAGTTTCTTCATTATGAGTTCTATTTTTAGCTAATTTAGATAATAATTGTTTCGTCTCTTCTGTATGTTTATAACCTAAAGAAGAATAACCTTGTTTTAATACATTATAATGAGGTAAAACAGATGTTATATAAAATGTTTCTCTAACAGTTAATATATCTACACTAACATGCTCTAAAATTTGTAAACTGAAATTTGATTGACCATATTTAAGTAAAGCTTTTACTATAGGCATGTTCATATTCTGTTTACTTTTTAAAAAAGCAGTATTAAGGTAATTTTTCATTCTAGTGGTTAAATGTGCAGAACTACCTATATAAGTATGACCATTTATATTATTTATAAAAAGATAAATACCTGATTGATTTTTTTGTTCTTTTAATATACGGCTTTTATCTTCTTTAAAGTTATTGTATATATAGATAGAATCTATGTTTTTTATGTTATCTTCTATATTATTACTAGAAGTTGAATACTGACGAATAATAGTTTTATTATAATTAATACTATTATTATATAAATAAGTTAACGCATTCTTATTTCACGGACTATATCTTCTCATATAATGTATATGAGGATCACGTGTAGTCTCTGAGGAACCTACTAAGATATTAAATATCCTTTGGTTTCCTGCTGATTGTTCAAAACTATACATTGTCACTGAATTTAGAATAAATCCTAGTAGCATAGTTATTAGAAGTTCCCAGCATATAGTGATCTTTAAAGGGAGAGCTAAGTGGTTTATTAACCCTCCGATTGTGAACATGAATACGAATCCTAATGAAAATAACATTGAAGGTGTCATTTTAATAGATCCTCCGTAACATGTAGCTAATCATGAGAATATTTTAATTCCAGTAGGAACTGCAATTATTAATGTAGCGGCTGTGAAGTAAGCTCTTGTATCAACATCTAATCCTACTGTATACATGTGATGTGATCACACGATAAATCCTAAGATTCCAATAGATAACATAGCGTAAACCATACCGATGTAACCGAATATAGGTTTGCTTGAGTTAGATGAGATAGTTGTACTTATTATACCGAATCCAGGTATAATTAAAATATAAACCTCTGGGTGTCCGAAGAATCAGAAAAGATGTTGGAATAAGATAGGATCTCCTCCTCCAGCTACTTCGAAGAATGAAGTGTTAAAGTTTCTGTCTGTTAATATCATTGTTATACCACCAGCTAATACAGGTAATGATAATAATAATAATACAGCTGTTATTACTACAGCTCACCCGAATAATGCTAATTTGTGTAATTTTATACCAGGTGTTCTCATGTTAGCTATAGTAGTTATGAAGTTTACAGCACCTAATAAACTACTTACACCTGATAAGTGTAAGGCGAATATTGCTAAGTCAACACTAGGTCCACTGTGGCTTTGTAATCCAGATAAAGGAGGGTATATAGTTCATCCTGTACCTGCTCCACCTTCTATACAAGCAGATAATATTAATAACATTAAGCTAGGAGGTAATAATCAGAAACTTATATTATTTAATCTAGGGAATCGTTACCCTTTAAGTAGTTTCCTACCCGGCCGGACTATGTCTTCATCATTATTCCAATTGAAATAATGAGCTTCGCGTGTAGTCTCTGAGGATCCTACTAATAATTAAAATAAAAATTACTTTGGTTTCCTGCATATTCTTCCCATGTATATATAATTGTTACGATTAATTCGGTCGAAAAACAACCTTAGGATAACTACTATCCAATTAAGTGTATATATATCTGTTAAATTAAGAAGTTAATCTTATAATTCGAGAGATTCTATGCATATAGCGAAGTGATAATATAAAAATTCACAATTTTACACGGCATTCCCTATTTAGTTGAAAAATTTACAGTTATAGCTTTAGCTTTAGCTTTAGCTTGCTATTATTTTTTTATAAAGGCAGCACAAATGATCTCAATTGAATTCTATTCTTTTTGAATTCATTTTATTTCTTATAATATTAATTTCTGTTATTCCTTCCTCAGTATAGTGTTGATTATTTAATATTAATTTCGCAGCTTTTTTTCAATCTAAATAATCTAAATATTTAGAAGAATATAAAGGGAAATTGTTAAAATAATTTATTATTATATATAAAGATACTTTACTAGTAGCTGCTATAATATAATATTCATTTCCTGTTGAAATTTGTTTTCTAGTTTTTAAATTACAATCTAAGAATTTAGCTATTATTCTTAATGTATCTAGATAACTATCCCCTGTAATAGGATCGTACATTCTTTGTTCTAGTCTTAATCTACATGAAATTTTTCTCTTTTTTCCTATTGTATGTTGTACGGAAAAACTTCCATCAGCATCTAGAAATCCTGCTAATCAACCATCTTGATTTAAACTCTCTTTTTTAATAGGTAATTTAATTATATTTTCATTATGATTTTTATTTATTCAATCAATTAATTTGTATAACTGATGTTTTTTAGGTGTTCTTAATTCACCATTAATATAATGAATAATATTTTTTAATCCTTTAACAGGAGATATGGTAAGGACACAAGCATTATTCTTAGGTTTATATCTAATAAAACCATAACCTATTATGTCTAATAATTTTAAAGCTAATTCTTTGTTCTTAAGCCCAAAAGTTATACAAAATCTAGGATTATGTTTTTTTTTTAAATATTCATTTGGCATTCAAATATGTCCATCTCCTTCGAATAAACCAGCTAAATATGATTTTAATCTATTATTATCTTGATCTATTTTCATTATCTTTTTTTATTTAAAAACACATCCACATAGCCATTTATATTATTACTTAATTCTAAAGAAAAGTAATAAATTCCAAATGTACATAATAATAATATTATTATAGCTAATATTAAATAAATTAAACTAACGCTCTTGTTCAAGTTAATTAATTTACTTATATAACTTTGAATAATTTTACTATGATTTGGAAATAAATTATCGATAAATTTTAATTTTGATTCATAGCTTTCGCTCGTAAAAAAATATCTAAAAATAATCTGGATTATTATTATTACAATCAATATTAAAGATATTTTACTAAGTGTATTTATACATCATAGTAATATTTCTAAAGGACTATTATAATCTATATTTGTGCTGCGCAAGCTAAAGCTATCCATGAATTTTTTTATATCATGATTTTTTAATAGATCACTAGTTGTATTTATACTAGACAGATTATCAGCATTATTTGAATGTTGTTGTTTTAATCTTGCAGCTGCATGTGTTTGAGCATTAATAGCACTACCGCCTACATGTAAAACTGCTCCTGCTAATCCTCCTGCCATAATAATTCCAGCTTTTTGTACAGGAGGTAAAGCAGTTTTTGCCACACCCTTAGAAATACTTCCTGCTATAGCTCCTACTGTAGCTGCGAATCCTACATTTGAACCTAAACTAGATATTCCTTCAGCTACTTCCGCGGCAGCCTCTTTATTTAAAACTACTTTACCTTTTAATACTATATCTGTATTTTTATTTATATCTTCAGGATTTATATTCAATTTTGTAGCAACTAAAGAATTTTTACAAAGTCAGTATATGAAATATACAATAAATATACTAAATAATATAATTTGTAAATATTTTATATTTTTCTCTTTTGATAACTTAAATCCATCTAGTACAAATAAAGTAAATAAATAAAAAAACATGATTAAGACACTTTCCTGCAGAAAAAAAAATAAACCATATTTATATATAGTAATAATTGATATAAATAAAACTGTACATAATAATATGAAAATTAAGGTATTTCCATTTTTAGGATTTTTTGGTAGATTTCTTTTATGCATAATTTTTTTAACTGTAAATTTTTCAACCGGAGATCCTTTTTGTTCTGCCATATCAGGACCTCCTACCATTAAAGGCATAAGGAAATTACCAAATCCTCCGATTAATGCAGGCATACGTTTACTCATAGACTTTCGAATATGAACGGACTATATCTTTATCTTTAAATATAAAATAATATTTACTAAGATATTTCACGTGTAGTCTCTGAGGAACCTACTCAATAACAAAATTATCTTTGGTTTCCTGCTGATTGTCCAATCCTTTAAAATGTCACTGTTGTTTTCCACTGCTAACTTTTAGTCTGCGGTACTAGTTTTAAAGGCTCTAAGGAGATTCCAGCATATAGTGAAAAGAAAATAAGATATTTCTACCTTACCCGGCCATGCCTATTCTATTTAATCTTTATATGTTAATTTTCATTTCCCTCTGTAATAACCTGATTTTTCACCTTTTAAATATTGTCTAATAGTAGTACGATCACCTTTTAAATGATTAGCTAAGCTAGTTAAAGATGAAAATAATAAATTTTTAGAAGAATCATCTTTGAATTCAGCTAATATTTTTCTAGATGCGGGATGCTTAACGATATAAATATTACGTTTTTCATTGATTAATTCTTTTATACCTTCTAGAGTTAATAAATCGACATTTTCAGATTCATTTATTTGATCTAAAGATAAAAAGAAAGTATCTAAATATATTGCACCTCCATTTAAACAATTATTTACAGTTTTATGGTGGATATTAATTGTATCATACATATGTTGTTTTGATTCAAATATATACAATAAAGTAAAATCTTCTGCATTGTAAATATATACAGGAGTACCTCTTTGTTTACGTAATCTATCTCTTATCTCCTTACTCATAGGTTCATGGTAACCAGAACTACTTGCTATTAAGTCTACATTTAAACTTGGATTGAAAGTATCAATAAATTGTTGTTCTAATCTTACAACTTCTTGTAAACTAGAATTTTCATTCATTATATATATAGTTAGATTTGTATCTTGAAACCCGTGTTTATTAAAATAACGTAGAACTCTACGTGCTTTAGTTTTAAGAATAGAAGACATAAAATAAGAACTTATTCTATTGTATAGATTAATAGAATGACCTACATAAGCATGTTCATTACTTTCTCATATATAAACACCTTTTTGGTTCTTTGCTACTTTTAAAATAAGATTTCTATTAGAAAAAGGGTTCTCTATATATACTTTAGTATATTTAGGTATTTCATATTCATCGTTGTTTTTATAGCTTCCACTTATCCCTACGGGATAGGGATTAGAAGCAGGTTTATTACTATTTGTAATAGTAATTATATTGTTTTGGTTATTACGTATTGAGAAATTAGTAGCTTTTTTCCTATGAAAATTAAGATTAAATAGTCTTCATTTGTCGACCATGAAGAATATCATTAATAAAGCGTGAGCTGTAACGATACTATTATATAATTGGTTATTTGATATGAATTGAACTCCTGGTCCACTTAATTCTAATCTTATGTGAAATGGGCAAACTCCTCTATCTGAGTAAATTTACCTTTTCCCAAACCGTACGTGATAGTTTCCCATCATACGGCTTTCCAAATGTTCTATATTAATGTAAATTTGTGGCCTTTGTCCTGATTTGATTTCTTTTGTTTAGAGTTGCTAATCTGTGTGTCTCCATGTGGCATAATCTACATAATGGAATTTGTTTTCTTCTGGCTGATATCATTAATCTATCTACTTCTGTTAGCTTAGGATTAAGATCAGCCATTTTACGTACGTGGTGCATTTCAACTTGCGTTGAGGAATTACACTTGCTACAAATTAGACCATCAAGGCTCGCTTTAGATATACCTGAGGCGTAAAGCGCTCTCAAATCTGTTTTCACTCTATCACCTTTAAAATCCCAAAGATTCATTCTATATTTTGGTTTAAAGAATGCGTGTTTATCTAATCCTTTTAGATCCTGTCCAAATTTACCTAGTACCTTCAAAGAAGATTTTAACTTAAATTTGGCAGCTAGAAGTTGAGTACAAGATGATTTTAATACTCATTCAAGAGAGGCTGCTAGTCTACCAAAGTTATTTACGAAACTATAATAGTTCAAATAGCCCCTTAGAACACTGTTATACAGTAGTATAATCGCGTCTTTATCTTGATGATATCATAGTAATCTTGGTATACTTCTTCCCTTTACAATTGATCAGAAACCAGCGGATTCTAATTTCTTATAAATTCTATCTAAAGGGGCAGTCATTATTAATTGACTTACACTTTTAATTCTCTGTCCTCTCGCACCTCTATTGAAATACGAATGGTTAGATATGCTTATCTCGGTACCTAAAAACAATGCTTTATCATGAGTAGGTCTGGTTACTAATGTTTTCTCCTGACTTAAATCAAGCTTCAGATTTGTTTTCAAATAGTCCCTTATAAGATTAAGAATTCTAAGTGTATCATTTCTAGATCCTCTGATCGCTATTATTCAATCATCTGCATATCTAACATAGTAGAGACGACGGAAGTTGGGATCGTTCGGTAATCTAGCTTTGATCTTTTGCATGTCTTTAAGAAATTTTAAGGCTTCTTGATGGTCCACGTTTTTAAGGGCTCTTTGTCTGAGGTAGTCTAAATGTTTATACTCTGAACTAACCTTGGCTCTCACACCTTTATCAAACTCTACTTTCAATTCACCGATAAAGTTATCTAGTTCATTAAGGTATATGTTCGACAAAAGTGGACTTATTATAGATCCTTGAGGGGTACCTATAATGGACAGCTTTGTTCTATTGAATTCCACATATCCGGCTTTTAGTGTTTTCCATATTAATCGTATGAATCTTTCATCGTTTATTCTTAGTTTTATCAGTTGCATAAGATGCGAATGATCAAAACTATCGAAACATTTAGATATATCTCCTTCTATGAAAAAAGATGCCCCTCCAAAATGAGTTTTAACCTGTCTAAGTGCCGTATGGCAACTACGATTAGGTCTGAATCCATGACTATTTTCTGAGAATGTGGGCTCAAATATGGCCTCTAATATCATTCTCATTACTTCCTGTACAATTTTATCCCTTGGTGGTGCTATAGTCAAGGGTCTGGTTTTACCGTTACTCTTAGGTATATGCGTCCTACGTCCGGGTTTGAATTGAAACGATTCGTCCTTCATAGAATTGATTATTTCTTGGAATACTTCCTTAGAAATTCCGTCTAGAGTTACTTCATCGATACCAGGAGTCATGTTTCCAGGATTAGATTTCAATTTTCAGTATGCAATTTCATATAAATTCATGTTAAACATTAGTGTATATATATCACTTACTTTAAATTCATCTTTATGACGACCACAGATATCTATTAATTTAGTTAGTTTCCTTGGGAGTTCTATTGGCCGGAATCCGGACCCTTCCCTTGTAACTTTACTAGAGAACATTCTGGCCCCCTTTGGTATGATACCTACTATGGGGCCTCCGTCACCATAGGTTAATGAAGATTTAACCCTTAGGTGATCCCGTAGTTCCAATTTTATGTCGATAGTTCCCTTAGGTTCTCCTTCCTCTCTTTTATTATTCCGCATAATCTGAGTTATATCCCATTTCATTATTCTTCGTACTAACATAAGAATAATAGATATATAATGCCGATATCAGGCATGCATTAACCCTTTTCGTGAGGTACTCTCGAGATAGAGTTCAAGTAGTAAGACCTTAACCATAGGAACGACAGCTCGCTCAGGATTCGTTACCTGAATTCACTTACTCTGAGCTTTTAACAAGTATGCTAAGTTCATTGGACAGCTTTCGCTGCCAACTAAACTTGATGCTGTCACTATATGAAATGAATAGTGGCTGAATAATTCAGCGAACATAAAACCAGCGCAACGGCGCACTAATACTGAAAATGCAGTACCTAATAATCCTGAGAATAAAGCAAATATTAGATATAATGTTCCTATATCTTTAGCGTTAGTTGAATTAAATCATCTTTCCATACCCATTGATATTTCAGATCTTAATTTTAGGTTTGTGGTACCTTCTAATTTCAAAATTGCGAAGCAATAGAGTATAGTTTTTAGATATGATATTATTAATTGTTAATAATTGGATGAACGAATAAGTTCTATCTAAATTTTTGTATAATTTTAGATTCAATAAAATTATTTGACCTTTATTAAATAATAAAATTATATTATACTCCGTCTTAATACTTTTAATTAAATAGTTGATTAAATTGACTTTATATAAAACTTATAAGCTAACAGCTTAATTTAAGTAGTAGCTAAGGCAAGCTACAGATAAGATTTATATATTCTATATTCTAAATATAGTAAATTATTTAATAATATAAGTATTAATAAAGATTTTTATAATTAAGTTTTATCGCTTATTAATCTAGTTTTAACTTGTATAGTAATACTAGACTAAGCGAAAATAAGATTATGGAGGAATTGAACCTCGAACTAATGATTTGCAATCACAGTGTAAATCCGTTTACAGCATAATCTTTTTATAGTAAATATTACTATAAAATTGTATAAATATTATATATTTAACAAATTAGTGTTTATCTCACTAATAGATCTATTATCTTGACTTGTTATTTATTTGATATAAGTCTATCAATGTATTTTCTATTACACTAACAACTGGTACTAATATGAAGAAGTGAGCAAAGTATAATGCTGTACTTATTTGTCCAAATTCTATGAATGGAGTTTCAACGTGTTTTGCACCTAATTGTTGTAGTATTAAGAAATTAGCTACAAATATGTAGAATAATATTTTACTTAAAGGTCTAAATTGTAAACCTTTAGTTCTACCTAGATCTGTGTAAGGTAATGCTAATATTGCTACTAATGCAGCAAACATAGCTATAACTCCTAATAATTTATTAGGTATAGATCTTAATATAGCATAGAATGGTAATAAATCGTTTACTTACTTGATTTTAGGGTACTCTATAAACCTAATTTATATAACATTTCTTTAATAAAATAAGGTTTTACTAAAGATATTAAAGTTTCCATAGATTCTTTAAATATATAAATACGGGGTTTATTATCCTTATTATAATGTATAGAACATTTAAGATGAAATTTCTCTTGTAAAGCTAGGATTAGTTTATCTACGTCTCTATCAGTAAAACCGTAGACGCTAATGTGTAAACCATTACCTTGTTTACTTCCATCATCCATAATTCAAAAAGCTAATCCACTAGGAGTTAACAATTCTTTGATATTATCTGGAACAATTTTCTTTTTATTTAAATCGTAAAACAATTTTCTATATTCATTAAAACAAGGTAATTGCATAGTTGTAAAAGATATAGCATGATAAGTAGTTTGAGTTATTTTATCTACTATTAATCTATGTTGAGGTATATAATTTTCCGCACAAAAGACAAAAAAGAAATTAAAAACATAATCAAAATATTCTTTATGTTTTATGGCAGTTTGACTATATACTAATCTAGAGTTACCAGTTAAAGATCTTTTAACTATGTGAGCATCTCCTAATAATATTCCTATTAATATTTCTTTAACTTCTTCTGGTAATACTATTGAAGCTCTTTGACTTGAGGATAACCGAGGTATACCTTTTGTTGTACGCGCTGCAAAAAGTATATGACCAGATAAGAAAAATAATAATATAAGAATTAAATCAATAAATATTATGTTAATTCATAGTATTTATACTATGGTCGGACTATATCTTCAATTAAAAAAATTGTCTCGTGCATAGTCTCTGAAGGTTCTTTTAAAAGTTTCCCTGCTGATTGTCCTACAATCATAGGGTTTTTCAGCAATTCTCGAGATTTTAGAATGACATTTATTATTCTTTATCATTCAGGTACTATTGCGGCAGGTGTTTGCATAGGGTTAGCTACAACATAGTTTTCACTATCTCCTAATACATTAGGCATGAAGAATACGAACATACTTAATACGAAGAAGAAAATAAATATTGTTATTAAATCTTTGAATAAGAAGTATGGTGCGAAAGGCACTCTATCGTAGTATCCAGGTACCCCTAATGGGTTACTTGCTCCAGCTGATTCGTGTACAGCTATTAAGTGCATTAAGGCTAATGCAGCTAATACGAAAGGTAAAACAAAGTGTAATGCGAAGAATCTGTTTAATGTAGCATTATTAACAGAGCATTTGTGTTACTAGTTCACATATTTTATATTACTTATTGAATAATTTTCATATATATTTTATATAAATACGTCACATTATAGTATAAAAGCACTTTTAATTAGGCAGATAATATTAAATATAAACTTAACTTGCATATAATAATACAAAAGAATAACATAAAATAACAAAATCCTAATATATAATTGCTACTTTTACTTCACAAATTTAAGTATTTATTTAGTCAAAAAACAAATAATTTACCTATCTTATAATTTTGTATTGAAACTGGTATATATTTCACTAAATTTTTACTAATTATATACTTACTTATATATATATTTAAAATAATATATAAAAATGCCAGAGCACAAATAAGTAAAGTATTTATATCACCTAATAAATTTAAAGGATAATCTTTAAGTATATCATCTCCTGTAGATGAGGGTATTAAATTAGCAACTAATTTAGAAGTCCCTCCTGGATTATTACTATTATTAGAATTTAAAACTTTAGTCATAATAGCTGTACTAGCCTGTACAGCTGCAGCTGTAACCACACCAGCGCCAATTTTAACAGCTGGAGGACCGGAGACATATTTAGCTACTTGAATACCCGCACTAGCACCACCAGCTGCAGAGATAGCCGCGGCTACTTTTCCCAGATTATTGACAGAAAGACTAACCTTTCCATCGTTAATATTTATAGTAGCATTTTCTCCTATATTAATATTGGTATTCTCTTTATCTCCTATATGGAAAACCAAATCCTCTGAAAAAGAAGAATCACATATTAAATGAAAAATAAAAATAATACTAATAAAAAATATAATATTCAGAGCTCAAATAGGTGTTACCATAAATCTATAAAGAAATAAAGGACCTAAATTACAATGCAATCTCACAAAACAAACTAAAAAAGTTAGTAAAAAGAAAAAAGCAAATGGAGAAATGTAATAAGAAATATTGTTTAAATTTAATATCATAATAACAATATCCTATTTTAATATATATCTTTAAAAAACTAATCGTTTGCATAATAAAATAATATTTTATTACACAAAAAGATATTATGTAATATCTTTTTATTATAATGAGTATAAAAATACTTTAATCTTAAATATACAAGATTAAATGGTTTATACTATTAAGCAAATTTGCTTCGCACTTCGCACTTTGTACTTCGTACAAAAATAAATTAAATATAAATATGTGAACTAATTCAATAAATTTCTTTATTGATCGGACTATATCTTGATCTTTTTAACTTAACTATTTTTAAGAATTGGTTATTTAAATGTTTAACTTTTAAGTTAAAAAAGTAAGTATATAAGATCTCCTGCGTCTAGTCTCTGAGAGGCTTATAAAGTAAATATACTTTGTACCCCTGCTGATTGTCTTTTATATATTTTATGATAAATAATGTAACGTAAATTAATAAAGATTTTCCAGCATTAAGCAGGATTTTTAACAATATATCACTATATTGTGGTCCATCTGTTGTTTATAAACCTCCTCAAATGACAATGTATTTTTATATAATTTTTAATTTATACTTTATGTTTTTTCAAACATATTTAGACTATATCTTAGATTTAAATTCATTAAATCTTGGGGTTATCGTGTTAAGCTTATTGTTGGTTTAACTCACTTATTAGTCGTTGAACGTTCTTGATTCATTATATTTAAACCAAACCAAGAGCCGCTACAAATAATTTAATAATCGGAGGTGATTTTATTAAATGTCCTTGTAATTTTCCCCATTTGCCTCTAAAAAATAGAATTATTTTTAAGGAGCCCATATTACAATATTGGATAGTTTAACTTATTATAACGTAGAGTAGTTTTTAGATTATTTAGTCATTTTATATATTGGATATACTTTAATCCGATTAAAGGATGTAAACCTTTAAAAGAAAAGAAATTTATAACTTTTTGTATATCTGCTTTTGAACTTACACCAAATTGATTATAGTTATTCGTTCTATCTATTTTTCTATTTGTTTCAAATATTAATTTAAAAGCTTCGAACAAATTAGTATGCATTCTTTGTTTTAATTGAAAACAACCATCATTATTACTTTTAATCATTTTTTATTTTATATAACATAGATTCAACCATATAAGGTTTAACTAACTCACGCAATATAGGCATAGAACGTTCTCTAATATATATTCTTGGCTGAGTAGGTGTATGGTAACGTAGTGTACAATCTATATTATATCTAATCTTTAAAACATTCATTAAACGAACTACGTCTATTATTCTATAAGAATCCGTACAAAGAATTAAACCGTATTTGTTCGCTGACCCATCACCCATAATTAAATGAGCTAAAGCGACAGGATTTAAAATATTATATATATCTTCAGGAATTCTTTTTTCTTTTTCTATATAAAATAAAGATCTTAATTCATTAAAACAAGGTAAGCCTCTAGTACGAAAATACAAAGCATAACTTACTTTATCTTTTCGAATACTTTTGACCATACTAGGGTATACGTTACAATAATGAGCTAGTATAGAATAAACAAATAAAACGTATTTAGAATTATTTAAACTTTGTTTAAAAGTTAAATGTGGATTTTCATAAGGTTTAGATGAAGACAAGTTACCATCAGATAGAAGTATTCCAACTATCACACTTTTTACATAAATAGGTAATACTATCATATGTTTAACTATCTTTGTTAAACGCCCTGTTCCGGCTGTAGAACATAAATTAGTACCTCAAATTACAAGATAGGTATTTACCGGTTTAGCTACCTTTACGGTATAATACCTGGCGCTTTTTTCTTGTCCTTTAAATATTCTTTTAAGATAATTATAACTATCTCTATTAGAACATAGCTTTTTGAAATCTTTTTTTACTCGTTTATATGTAAGAGGATTTTTGTTACTAAATTCTACAACACCGGGATATAAACCTGAACATGTAAATCCTACAATTCAATTTTTAAAGAAAGGTAATAATGTATAATCAAATGAATTACTTGGTAATTTGAATATATCTTTAACATTATTTTTATTTATTTCATCATATATTCTAATATCATTCTTTAATATATACATAGCTAAATTGAATTGGTTAACTCTAGTTTCTGTTAAAAAGAAAATATTGTTATAAATTAATAGAGGAAATAAAATTTCTTGTAATTCAGTCTTATTTATTATAAGTTTACAAGTAGGACTTTTTAAGTCATTATAAACGTTTATTTTTCCTAATTTCAAAATAGAGTTAATATATTCTAATGTAGATATATCATCTAAATGTAAAGATATGCTCAATTTCATAGTTATAAAGCCTTTAGACGTTTTGGTTATTTGAATATAACCATCTCCATCTATTAATCCTACTAGAAAAGCTAAAAAAGATGGAGGTATAGACATATAATCTTCTTTATTTGTTATACTTTTTACTTTCTTCAAAGCATTACTGTGTATATTACCTATAGTTGGTAATATAGAAAATAAACCTAAACTAAACGCACCAAATATTGTAATTTTTGTTGACTCAACTATATCTTGTCCTATTCATGGTATAGCACTTATTAAGTTAGTAATAACTGTAGCACCTCATAATGACATTTGTCCGTAAGGTAATACATACAAACTTACTTTTAATTTAAAAGCTATGATATCTTTATAGTTCGGCTATCATATTTATCTCTACCTTAAAGATAAAAAGTTTCGACTGTGCATTAAGCAGCATTTCAGCCACCCACTAGTGACCCAGTCTGTAGCGATCCTATGGAGAACCGACGATCTCTTATACTAAAGATATAGTATACTTTGATCGTTTTCACTAGTATTGCCAAAGAAATAATTTATTTCTTCAATAACCTTGTCAGGTTATTCTCTTTTAAACTCTATTTTTTTCCATAAATTACATAGAGTTTATTACTAAGAGGACTATAACTATAATATTAATTATAAGGTTATTCTTTATAATCAACAATTCAACGTCCTTTTAATAATTTACTTGGAGTTTTCAACGCTCTCTGGATAGTTTTAATAGAACAATTTAAAGCCTCTGCTGTTTCAACTATACTATTAAATTCACCATAAACAGTGTTATTTAACGCTTTTACGATAACAGATTTAGATTTATTTTTCATATTTAAAATACCTTGTTTTGTGTAGTTTACTTCTTCTCTATTTAAAGCTGATTCTCTCATAGCTTCTATAGTTTCGTATCCCCGGGGGGGATTAGAGAAAGATTTACCTTTATTTAAACTTCCTATTAGTTCTCTACGAGCTTCACTATAATTAGATTTCATTTTAATTCTAGTTATTTCTGTATGTTTATAACCAAAGCTAGAACCAGCCTCTGTTAATATATTGTAATCAGGTAAAAGAGACTTTAGATAAAAATCTTCTAAGTTCAACAATTTCTTATTATTCTCTTGATTAACAATTTCAGGAAATAACTCTAATATTATGAAAGCAAAATTATGTAAGCCATATTTTTTAACTGAATTTTTAACCACTTTACTTCCAGTTAAATATATTAAATGATTTGTAAATCTAGAATTTATTCTTCCTGTAGAAGCAGATCCTATATAATAACTTAGAGTTTCTTTATTCAATATCATATAAATACCACTAAGTCCTTTAGTATCTTTAGCTATACTTTTACGTACTGAATCTTCGTGTAAATTGTCGTAAGTAAAGACAGGCTTAAGGTTTTTAGACTTTAAGAAATCATATACTCTATCTGTATCGCGAGAAGTTGAAAAGTATCTTTTATTATTTAAAGTTGTAATTGTTTTAGTTTTATAGTCATTTTGGGCTATATTTAAGTAACCCAGGAAACCTGTACCCATCATAAGAATTAAGATTATTGCTCCTAATACTCATGCTAATGTTCTAGGTGCTCTGTATGATCCATAGTATAATCCTCTACCTATGTGTAAGTATACTAAGAAGAAGAAAGCTGATGCTGTATTACTGTGTAAGTAACGAACTAATCAACCGTTATTAACATCACGCATAATATGTTCTACAGAATTGAAGGCTTCTGCTACACTTGGGTTATAATGCATTGCTAATGTTATACCTGTTATTATTTGTATTCCTAAACATAATCCTAATAATGAACCGAAGTTTCATAAGTAGCTTATATTACTAGGTTGTGAATGATCTATTAAGTATGCGTTAAGCAACTTTAAAAAAGGATGACTTTTTAATATTCTCATAGTTTTATTTATAAATTTAATTAGATTGTTAATACGTATATAAATTAATATAATTTATATAAAATATATATGTATTTTTTTTTATTATATATTATAGAGTAAAATACTCATAAATATATATACTGCATATTATGCAAATAATTATTATTTTAATTTTATAGTTTGATATCCTCCGGATAGGGTAATTATAGCTTATATTAAGCTTCTTTACCTGATGTTACATAATTACTTATTCCTAGTAAAACTACTACACATGTAACTGTTATAACGTTTACTAAGTCAAGATATACTGAAACGAAACTAAATATAGATAAGTAGAAACAAACTCCTATTAATATATAAAGAGCGTAATCTGTTACAACTCCTTTACTTAAACCTGATATAGTTTTACTTGTTCTAGTTAATAGAACGTTCATTCCATAAGGACCTACTCATTCTATACTTCCTTTATCTAAGACTTTAGTAGTTTGACCTCCTAAATCTAATACAGTGTTAACTATATACTTATTATAGAATAATTCTACTAAGAAACGTTGATTGAAGAAACCAAATACATAGTATCCTAATCTAGATAATTTAAAGTCTGTTACAGATTTAGGCATAAATTCTGGATAGATTATAGCTAAAGCTGAGAAACCTACTGTAAAGAAGAATGGTAATAATTTGAAGAAAGTAGGTACAGCGAATTCTGTATCTATTAATATTTCATGCATTGGATGTATGAATATACTATTATCAGTAAAGAATCCTGAACCTAATCCTATAAATATATCTTTAGTTAAGAATCCAAAGTATATAGAGAAAATAGCTAATATAACTAATGGTAAGCTTAAGAAGATATCACCTTCATGAGCATTTTTGTAATAATTCACAGGGCCATTAGGGTTAGCTAAGAAAGTTAAGTATAATACTTTAACTGAATATAATGTAGTAAATATTGCACCTATAGTAGCAATAAAGTAAACATTAATACTACTGAAGTGATATTGACCATAAGCAGATTCTAATATAAAATCTTTACTGTAGAAACCTGTCATGAAAGGGAAAGCTACTAAACTAAGACTTGCTATTAAAATAACTGTATAAGTTAAAGGTAAGAATGTTATTAATCCTCCATATCTTCTTAGATCTTGATTATCTGATACAGCGTGTATAACAGCACCAGCACCTAAGAATAATAATCCTTTATAAAAGGCGTGATTAATCAAGTGGAAAATAGCTATATTATATGAAGATAATCCTATAGCTATAACCATCATACCTAATTGACTCATTGTAGAATAAGCAATAATTTTTTTAATATCTTGTTGGAATAATCCAATTAAAGAACTAAATACTGTAGTAATAGCCCCTAATCATAGACATATTAATAAAACTGTTGAACTGTATTCTATTAAAGGAGATGAACGTATTAATAAGTAAACTCCAGCTGTAACCATTGTAGCTGCGTGTATTAATGCAGATACAGGTGTAGGCTATTATGTTAATTTATAATATATATTGATTATAAATATGCAGTTAATTACTTAACTGATCGGACTATATCTTCATTTACATTAAGAGATGATTTGTTTAAGTTATTTTTTAGAATTTAGATATAATTCGGTTATATCATATATATAATTATAAGTAGAAAATGCAATATATATAGACATTAAACACGAAAATACTAATAAAGTTGCACCTATTGTCATTCATATTCAGTTTGTTTTACTTGCTAGGTTAACTGATTTAATGAAATAGGAATGAATTCGTTCACCTCATAGGTGTTTTAATAATATAAATTTATGATTGTTCTTAGCGATCATACTATAAGCATGAGATATTAATAACAAATAAAGGAGAACTGGGATACAACATCTTAATATTAACACGGAAGTTAAAAATTGAATTGTATCATCCTCTCAATTATAATTTGTTAGAGTTTTCTTAGAAGAATCAATATCATGACATATTCTTGCTATGATATCAATATCTTCAAGAAGACAATAAGCTAAATATACAGAAATTATACTCACTATTACAGTAAAAGTTCAAATAGCTAATATAACTCATATATTATTACGTTTATAAACATACAAGTAAATTAATAATAATAATAATAATAATACTATAATACATATTATAATATTTCAATTAAGAAAATACATTATATTGTCTATATTATCTCCTTCTTCTATTATAGATTTTGCTGGATAAGAATCACTCTTTCTAGAAGAATAATTATTGGCGTTCTTTTGAACCACTGTGTTAAGGTAATTTGCCGCAACAAAAGCAGTTCCACCTATAATACCACCAGCTGCAGTATAAGCTGCTTTTGTCCCAGGAGGCATTGAAGCTACTACCTTAGATTTAGATAGTGCATATATTCCTGCGGAAACTGCACCTCCTAACCCCACACTGGTTCCTATTTCTCCAGGTATTGTTATATTAGGGTTATGTAAATGAATTTCAGGTTTATTAACACTAAGATTATTATTAGAAGCATTTAAACCATTAGATGCTTCATTTATTGCTTGTTTCTTTTCGTTTAAATCCTCACCAGCCATACATAATACAGGTGAAAATATATCATATAATATATCATTAATTAATATATATATTAGGTATAATATAAATAATAATAATATAACTGAAAAACATTTCTTATCTATAATAGCCTTAAATACATTACTTTCTAATACTTGTTCGTTATTATTTAGTCTATTCATATTATCTTTATATTTTCTAATTAATGTTAAACCTTCAATACTATTATGGTTTTTATTAATTATCATCAATTTATATATTTTTATTCAATTAAAATATGTAATATATTTCTTAGTTTTTAAAGAAAAGATACTAAAGTATTGTACAATAGAAGATAATTTCATAGTATTTACCACAACATTATAACCATCATAACTTTTTATATAGTGCTTTTTACCACCAAGAATATTTGCTAAATGATCCATATTTTCCGAATTACCTTTTTGATATAAAATATATCTTAATCTAATTAAACTAGCAGTTTGAGTCTTGTTATCACTAATAGAACAAGTGAAACATCCTTCTGCATCAGTAAATCCTGATAATCAAGAATCATTTAAACTAGGTTTGAAGTCTTCATTTAAATATAAAACATTTTCTTTATATTTAATATTAAAAGCTTCTAGTCATAATTTAAATTGTATTTTTCTACTTTCAAGAAAAATACTTCCATTAAATATAGAAATAAGTTTTGATAAATTCTCTTTATCTCTAACTCTATAACAATGAGTTTTTCTCTTAGAGTCTTGTAATCTAACTACGCCAAACCCTAACATTTTTTTAATCCTAAATAGAACTTGAGCATCATTACTTGATTGTGTAATTCTAAATTCCAAGTATCCATCTTTATTAATTATAAAAGATCCGCCTCCTTCGACGAATCCTACAAATCATAATTTAAACAAATCATCTTTCAATATAAACGCTTTACGTGTAGTCTCTGAGGAACTTCTATTGGAATTTCCTGCGGATTGTCCCTCATCTTGAATTTTTCCGATTAAACTATATTTAAGTGGACCAAGATTTAAAACGGGATGTTCCCGCATATAGTAAAGTTTAAGGAAAGCCCTGTTTAACAAACCTTCCATAGCCATAGGTAATCATATATGAAGACCTACTTGTGAACTTTTTGCCATAGCACCTATTAATAAGCAAATACCTATTATTGTTATAACATTTTCGTTAATGTAAGGAGCAACTGAGAATACTGTACTATAATCTAAATTCGAAACTTATAACTTTTCAGCTATAACTGGACTATATCTTCACCCCTTAAGGGGGTATAACGTGTAGTCTCTGAGGAACCCTTAAATAATCAATGATTATTTTTAGTTTCCTGCGGATTATCCATTTTCATCCTATTGTTGTTACAATTTTTAGATTCTATTCTTTTTAATTTTTAAGCTTTGTGTACGCAGTTATATAAAGTTTTCACAATAATCTATAAAAAGACTTTAGGACTTTCCCGCATATAGTTATATAATAAGAGAGACATTACTGTCTCCCACGGCAATTTATTTAAATTGTAAAGAATTCAAATGTGAAAAATCAAATATTTTTTTCTTAGTGTTAAACTCATTTTTAATAGCTTTTATTTTCTCTAAGTTCTCTTTACTTAAAGATCCTCTATGAAGATCTTGAACAAGACATCAATCTTTATATGCTAGGTACTTAGATGAATACAAAGGATAATTATCAAAATAAATACGAAGTATTTCATGGCTTCTTGAGTTGTGAGCCACCGCTGCGAAAGCGTGAAATACTTTATCTTCGGTTTTTCTAGTTCTAGTGTATAGATTTACGGTAAAAAATCCGGCAATTTCGCTCATAATATTAAAAAAGCTAGATCCACCTTGTTCTAAAGTAACCTCTCTCGAGTAATTTTGTTTTACTTCTATTCGAAAAGAAGTTTGAACACTTGTTCTTAAGAATACTCCATTTTTCTTACGATCGTATATAGTTATACCGAAACACCCATCGGCGTCTGTAAATCCAGCTAATCAGCTATTGCTATCTAAACAAGAAGAATCTATACCTAATAACGGTATAGAACTATTATCTTTTTCATTTATTCAACGAATAGCTCTATGTAGTGCTTCTATTTTAGGTGTACGCATATGACCATTAACTAAATTGATTATTTTTAATACTTCTTGTTTAGCTAAAATTTGTAATAATACATGACCTGCACTAGATCTATCTATAATTTTACCTACTTTTAAGCCAGTAGATAATTTTTCTGCTAAAGGTTTATCGTTAATATTAAAAGCAATAATAATCTTTGGTCTGTACTCTTTTTTTTGTGTATTTTTATCGTGAACAGCTATGTGCCCATCTCCTTCGATTAACCCTGCTAAATATGGAGCAAAAGATGAATTAGAATACTTTCTAATAGTAGTACTAGATATGGGATTAAAATTACTAAGTAACGGACCTAAGCATATATTAGTATTATTCAAAGAATACTGAGTTAATGAACTAATTTTTTGTTTTTTGTCTTTGAAAATTTTACAATTTTTTCTGTTACCTAAAGATCATAATAATATGAACATTCCAATTGTTAAGAAAGCATCACCAACTCTATTAGTTAAGAATGCCGAGAATGAACTTTGGTTAGCTGCAATTCTAGTGAATCAGAAACTAACTAAAAGGTATGAACAAACTCCTACACCTTCTCAACCAACGAACATTACTAAGTAATTGTTACCTGTTACTAATATGATCATCATAAAAGTGAACAAGCTTAAGTAACTAAAGAATCTTTGACTGTGTGGGTCATGACTCATATAACCTATAGAATAGAAATGAACTAGAGTACTAATCACTAATACAGGTATTAACATTGACACTGTTAAGCTATCAAATTGGAAATTTCATACCATGTTAAATGATTCACTATCTAATCATTTGAATAAAGTTATAGAAACAGGATTGTTACTAAATCCTATTTCAAAGAAACCGATAACGGCTAAAACTGTAGTTGCCAATATACTTGAACAACCAATTATACGACTACCTGTCACACCGACTTTTCTACCAAAAAATCCGGATACTATAGACCCTAATAAAGGTAATATAATAATACTTAAATACATTATTTATATTCTATTGCGATACTTCCTCTTCGTTTTTTCCCTTTGCCTTAGGAATATAATTCCCTTAGACGGGTTGGGTATTTCCATAACCTTTCAGTTATGCCTGACTATATCTTAAGCAAATAATTATACATAATTATTTACCAATCTCCATTTAGTCGATGAACTGCATACCAATTAATAATTGGCACTTGGCTGCGGATTATCTATTTCATTTCTTCATACAAATCGTTTTTACCTTACAACGAGTCATTACCTGTTCCATTAATTACATTACTGTATTAACTTGGTAGATTTGTCTTTAAGAATTTCCCGCAATTTGAAGATTTTGCCTTATTAAAAAATAAGACTAGGCAAAGGTTCACTTCACCTTGACCAATATTCTTCTAGCCCTTAAACTAATTATTAATATTAAAATAGTTATTTTATAATTTTATTTTTTAATTTTAATATTTTATTTAAACCTTCTTCACTTAAATGTTCTTTATTTTTAATAATAAAAGCTGCATGTTTAAAATTTATATAATTTGGATATTTAGATCCTACTATACGATACTGTTCAAAGAAAGGAATAATATGTTCAATTATATGATCAATTCTTGTAACAATAAATTCACAAACATCCCGATTTTTATAATCATTTATATAACCACAACCAAAAATATTAATAAAGTGTTTTAATAATAGTATATCTCTTTTATCTTGAGCTATAGAAAAACGTACAGATGTAGATAAACCATTTTTAGTTTCAGATTTTTGTATTGCTATATAGAAATTAGATTCCCCTGTAGCGAAACCTGCTATTCATTCAGGAGACATAGAACTATAGGTTATATTAACATTTGGTTTATTTATAAGGATAGTATTAGGAAAAGCTTCTTTCAAGTTTTCAGATAAACCTCAGTTAATAGATGCTTTTATGTTTACTATCTTTTGCAAGCCTACTAAAGTACTATGTTCTTTTTCTTTCATAAGTGAAACAATTTGTTTAAATAAAATATAATCTAAATATTTTTTTGTTAATAAAGGATAATTATCAAAGTGAGGTATTATCACATCAATTAAATCTTTAAAAGTACTAACTCTAAATTCTACAGTAGATTTATTATTAGGTTCACTTAAATAACCTATATTTCCAAAGAATTTTTGTACTGATTTAATTAAGTCCCTATCTTTTTCATGCATCTTTATTTGAATTCTTGGTTGAACAGTTCAACCAGTTTTATATCTAGAATTTTTAAGAATCGTTACTACAAAAGAACTTTCAGCATCAAAAAGCCCAGTTATAAACCAGGGATCTAAGGTTGAATTACTATTTCTTATTGTAGAATACTTTCTTATTTGATTCAATAAAATTATATTATTTTTATCATAATTAGCTTTAGTATTATTTACTAAAGCTATATAATTAGTTATAGAAGAATCTCTTAGTCTATAAAAGGCTACTAAAATAGCCAAACCTAAAGCAGATTCTGCACCGGCAACTACTATAATGTATATAGCATATGTTTGCCCTATTATATCATCAAGATTAATAGAACTTATTAATATTAGGAATGTTATAGATAATAGCATTATTTCTATTGAAATAAGCATTAATATTATATTTTTTCTATTAAATACGAACCCTAAAATTCCTATTAAAAAAAGTACTAAAGTTAAACTCATTTTTAATTAAATATTTAATCAAATTATTCTAAACATGTTTAGTATAGGTATTTTAAACAAAACTATACTAGAGGCATCATAGAGTCGAACTACAATTGTGATGGCCGTAACATCAAGTTTTACCATTAAACTAATACCTCTTTTTATCTGATAATTATTTTATCAGTTAAAAATTGCAATAATGCTGTGCTTTAATTAAGCGTTGTATAATCAGTGAACAAATTTGTCTATATTTACAGATTCTATAACTATAGGCATTGAACTGTGTAAGATTCCACATATTTCTGAACATTGCAAGTTGTCTCTACGTTTATTTAATGTAAAAGATGATTTTTTTAGCTAATTTATTAGATTAGCATTATGATATATTAGTAGGATAAAGTATTTTGAATATTTATCTAGTTATTTATAAGTAAAATAATAATCTTTATAAATTTTACCATCTTTTAAACGAAGATTTAAAGATTTTCTATCTAACTTGATGTTTAGAGTATCAAAGTATTTAATTGTATCAATAATACTTTCAAATTCTTTATCAAAATTTTCTCCTATTACTAATATAGGTTTATTTTTTTTATTAATTTTTAATGAATCCAAGTCTGTATTAACTTTGAATTTTTTATATTCATCAATAATTAATCCTACTTCTTCAAAATTATCAGGTAAATTATTCTCTGAGTATTTACACAAGAAATTATGAAATACTTTTTTGTCTTTTATATATTTAGTTAGAGTGTCTCTTTTAATAGTTAAACCTAATTCTCTTAGATATTCAATACAAGATGTTAAAGAATTGAAATTTAAAGTATGACCTTTGTGAAGCGAATCTACAAATGTATTTCCTTCTTTAATTTCTAATTCCACTGAAATACTTCTACGAGTTCCTAATGTATAATTCTTTTGTCTTTCTTCTAGCATCATAGCTATTAAATCTTTCACAGAAATATTGCTTATTAAAGCAGTAGGTATAGGATAACTCAATAACAAGAATTTCTTCAGATATGGCATTTTAGAATCTACATATTTTTTACTAGTTTCTGTATGTATCTTTAATATTCTTTTTAATTCTATTTTAGATTTAGCATGATAATAAAGAGTACTACATGCTAGATCATAAACATAAATAGGATCACCTTTTGAGGATCCTGCATTAACAACTCTTAGTGTATTTAAGTTAAATTCTTTATCTAATAAATAATACTGTTCTAATATTAAAGAATCTTGATTACTAAATTTATTACTATCTAATTTAAAGATTATTAATTTAAAAGCTTTTAATCCTTCTTTGCGAAGTAAAGGCAAAAATTTACCCACTAAAGGAAAATCTCCTTTGAAATAGTAGTCCATTCTACGTCTTAATAAATTAGATGAACCTACATATTTCTGATTTGAATCTTTATGTATAAAGATATATACACCAGAGAAACCTTTATATTTAGATTTACCAGTTAATTGATCTAAAAATTGATTATTTTCCGGTGTTGATATAGGAAGGTCCATTTCAATACCTTGAACTTTTAATAATTCTTCTAATTTTGAATTAGTAACTGATAAATTTTGATTTAATAATACTTTATTGATAACTGACGAAGTAATAGGTTTTCCACTATTTATATGTTCTAACGCTATAGACTCAGGGTTATTTACCAGAGGTCTAATTGAATTAAAGGATCTACTTGAGCTAAAGCATCTAGTTAAAGATACAGCCGCTATAGAACCTAATCCAGCACGTTTATCAAATATGAAGTGATTATTAGAAACACTTCTACTAATTGTATCATGCAATACTACAATAGTCTTTCATATGAAAGACAAGTGTTTCTTGTGTTGGTACTAATTATTTATTTTACATTAAAATAAGTTTAGCAAACTATTGTAGAGATCCCTAAATATAATTAATATATATCTATTTAACAAAAAATACAAATATTCATATTTTTCTGCACTCTTTCAAGTGGGGTTTGACTATACCTTAAGCATTATTAATTATAATAACACCAACCACCGTCTAGTCGATGAACTGCATACCGGTACTTATAAGTATTCGGTACTTGGCTGCGGATTGTCCATTGAATAATAAATCTTGATTTTACCGTACCACGAGTCATTACCTGTGCCATAAGTTATGTTACCATACTTACTTGGTTAAGATTCCTTTAGGAGTTTCCCGCAATTTGATGATTTTTAACCGTAGGTTCACTACAGTTTTGGCCATTGTTCGAGACCATAGAATACACCTTCTCTGTTAATAAATACTGATACTTGATTTAATCTACCAGGATATGCATCAGTTTTTATACCTAATGAAGGACATGCAAATGAGTGTATAACGTCTCCAGATGTTATAACAAATCTGATATGTGTTAATTCAGGAACTATAACTCTGTTATCCACTTCTAACATTCTTAATCCACCGTCTTCTAAGTCTGATTCTGGTACGATATATGAATCAAATTCTATAAATTCTTCGTTAGAATCTATAAAATCAGGGTATTGGTAGCGTAGGGTCGACTACCCGCACCGTGACTATAAGCTAGCTGGCAACGATCAGCCTCCCTCCGAACCGTACGTGCAAGTTTCCCTGCATACGGCTCTCCATTGTCCACTCTGATGAAAAGTAGTTTTACAATTTTCTATCAAATAATTTGTTTATTGATATTCCATCGTATTCTCCTCTATGAATTTTCATATGACAATCTCTACATACTGGAATTTGTTTTCGATTAAGACTTTGCATGATTTTTCCAAATCCCATTGCTTCTTCTCTTTTAATATGTTTTACATGATGCATCTCTACATAGTCCTTCTCATCACATATGATACAAGCCATGTCTCAGACGTGGTTGGATCTTAGTGCGAAAAAGGTAACATTAAAAGGGTCGAAGTTAAAGTAACTCTGTAAATCAAAAGTTCTGTTTCTTTTCATGGTTTTTGGTTCATATAAAGTAATCTCTTTTTCTTTGTTTCCAGTCATGAATTTTATGGTTATTGGGTTACCGTATCTTTTTCAAACCTGTTTGGGGGAGATATTCAGTTTTCTGGCTAATGTGTTTACAGCAGAGAACTTCAGTATTCATATTACTTGTCCTAGTTGATTTCTGTTTTCAACTGATTTATAATATTCCAATATTCCACGTATCACTCAATTATATCTTCTTATAATATCTTCAGGTTTTAAATATATCCATTTAGTTACTGCCTTAGGTGTTCTGTCTTTCTTTCAAGCATAACCTTGATCGACTAGTTTCGAGATCAGTTTTTCCATAGGTGCTTCTATAATGACTGAAGCATTAGAGGGTCTTCTAGTTTTTCCCGTGCTCATTAGATATGATTTTTGTGATTCTGTGTAAATTCTTGATCTTCTAGATATATCGAATCCCAGATAGTGTATCTTCTCTTGAGTTACGTGAGTGATCTTCGTTTTCTCTTGATTTAATTCAACCTTTAGTATGTCCCTTAAGAAATCATTGGCCTCATTTTTGATTTTCTTCGCTAATTCTTGGTCCCCAGAAACTCCGATGATTCAGTCGTCAGCATAACGGTTGTAGAATACTCTTGTCCCTGTGCTATTATCTCTAATAACTGAGGGTGTCTTTTTAAGTTTATCACATAATTCGACTAGAGTATTTTTATCCTGTTCACTTAAGTCCTTCAAATTTTCTAGCTTCTGAATTTGTCTTCTTAGTCTTTGATATTCCGGGTTGTTTTTTGAAACACTTTGTTTTTCTGTATATCTTGTTATGAGATCTTCCATGAACACGTCAAATTCGTGTAAATATATATTCGATAGTAGAGGTGATAGAACCCCTCCCTGTGGAACTCCTAAGTGAGATCTAGTATATTTTCCATTGTTTACATATCCTGCTTTTACTAGTTTCCAGTATAGGTCGATCAGGTTTTGATCTTTTACTTTTATCATTAGTAGTTTAGCTAGGATTTGATGATCAATGTTGTCAAAATATCCTTTTATATCTCCTTCGATTATTCATGTAACTCCATTTCATTTTCTGACTTCAAATACCGCTGTTGTGGTGGATCTGCCTGGTCTGAATCCATGTGAGGGGTTAAGAAATATTGGTTCGTATACCATTTCTAGCATCATTTTAAATACTTCTTGTATGATTTTATCTTTTGGAGTAGGGATACCCAATGGTCTTAGTTTTCCATTTTTTTTAGGAATGTATACTCTTTCCGAGGGTTTGAATTGGAATGTTCTATCTTTTAGTGACTGTATTACATCTTCGGCTCATCTTAGAGATATAGCATCCAAAGTTTCTTTGTCTGTACCGGGAGTCATATTCCCTGGTTTAGATTTCAGTGTTAGGTACGCAGCTTTGTAGATGTTTATGTCAAATAATTGTTTGTATGATAATTCTATATCTTGTTTTATCTCAAGATTCATTTCTTGTCTAGTGTCCAACGAATATAATCTTATACCGGCAGGAAGTAGACAAGAGTTGGACAACTGGTTCCCTTTATGATTACTCACTACTACGGAACCTCCGTCCCCATAGGGTTTACACCCCTTAGGGAATCCCGAGTTCTTATATGGTACGCTATTATTTGTTTTAGGTTTTATGTTCGGTCCTACCTGTTGTAGTGATCTTTTAGTTGTAGATATATTCTCCAATTGAACTTTAGAAAATATAACTAAATAATCCTTTAAACTTCCAATTTGGATTAGAGCAATGCTAACTCAGAAAAACATATATAAATAAACCGTGACAAACATAGGTTGGCAAACGTTCTTGAAGATGGAAGAGTCTTCTCAGAGTGCCTTTACAGACATGCTACACTCCCCTAATCTTTCGATGTCGGATAAGTCTGTTCCTTTATATTCCAATTCTACAGGAATAGTGTTGTGAACACAACGTTCCATATAATTAAACGGCGCACTTCAATATCATTGGTGACCTTCTGCTAAAACAGTCATTGAAGGATCGTTTACTTCATCCATTAAATATAATAATTTAAATGAAGGGAATGCGATTAATATTAATATAACAGCAGGTGTTATAGTTCATATTAATTCGATTAAAGTCAAAATACTTATGCAGTTTCCTACATAACTGGACTATATCTTACCTATTTGCATAAGTTTCCACGTCTAGTCTCTGAGGATCCTACTCAATAATAAAATTATCTTTGGTTTCCTGCTGATTATCCATTGTTACATCCATTAAGATTGTCACTATTTAAAAGTACTTAAGGCTTTAGGAGTTTCCAGCATATAGTGGAATTTGATTCATAGTTATCCTAATCTTTTATAATAAGTTGAGTAGCCCCGAGGGCTGCTTCGCAGAGAATTTATATCTATCTTTATAGATCTCTCCTGAATTTCTATATCTTATAATAGTACTACCACTTATTTCTAAAAATTTACCTGCTCTTCTGGCAGAAACAAAACTACCTATTAATTTAAAACCTTCTGATGAACATTTTTCATATATATATATAGGATTACCTCTTGCCAAACTCATTTTTAATTTAGTTTCTTCAGTATGAATTCTACCTAAAGCTTTTTGCTTCATTAAATCAATACTAGATTCCTTATGAGTTTGACCAAATAAAGGATTATTTTCTTTTAATTTACTTATACTCATTAAGGCTTTAGTTTCATATGAGGCAGTACGACCAAATAAAGCTGATTTTTCCTTCACATAAATTCCTTTTGGGCGCAAGCATGAATCACTAATTTTCATTTTAGTTTCTTCAGTATGTTTATGGTTAAGAGAACTTCCTGCGATCTTTAATGTATTATATTTAGGTTTTAGTTTATCAAAATAATACTGTTCTCTATTAACTAAATCCGAAATTTCACAATATTCTAAAATTGTAATAGAAAAATTAGAAAAACCGTATTTAATTAATGCTCTTGAAATTACTAAACTATCTTTATGTTTTAAATAACTAATATTAAAATAATTTTTAAATCTATTAGCTAAGTTTATAGATTGTCCTATATATATATCGTTTGTTAATTTATTAGTAAACATATAAATTCCTGATTTATCTTGGTTTTCTTTATAAATATCTTTTCTTATAGAAAAGGGATTTTCATATACCTTTATATAAGGCACATTAGAGCTTGCGCAGGCTTCAGAAGAGCTGTCAGGTAAAGTACTATAAGTACGTGTAATATTATTATTAGAAATAGAAAACTTATTATTTTTAGTATACTTTTGAATAGGCACTTCTCTACCGTGATTTAAGTATTTGTGTGATATAGGTGCTTTTGCAGCAGCAAAATTTCTTATTATTGAGAATAATACTCATCCCACAGCGAATAAGATTAATACTAAGTAATACATAATGTTATCATGTAATTCTATTAATCCTTCCATTTGTGGTGTAGCACTGTCTTGGAAGTAAATACCTCAAGCTACAGGTGCGTCAAAAGATACAAATGAATTTAATAAATTTTTCATTGCGAAGCTTGTAATAATAATAAAATTTCTAATTATGTATAGAATAACAAAGGTTATTTATACTTTGTAGAATTGTTTTTTGGTTAGTTATACTAACATTCCTACCCACCCAAGCCCTTATAATTAAAAATAATTTAATTATCATGTATTATGCAATGTATAATAAAAGTAATGACATTATTAAACCGAATACAATGATTATTTATTCTTTTAAAAAGTATTAATGTAGATAGTAAATATCTTTGACATATTAATCCCCATTTACTAATGTTATAAAATTTATAATAATCATTAATATTAAAGCAATGATAATAAGTAAAGTGTTAATAAATACATAAGTATGTTGTAATTTAACTCTTAATTTAATAAAAGAAGCTAATTTAGGATATTTCTGTTCTAAATTAAGCTTATCTATTAATTTATTACCATATACAGAAAATAATATGGTAACAAGACAAGTTAAGACAAAAATAGAACTACTGATATTAATAACCAAACAAATTTCTGTTATAGTTAAATTTGATAAATAATTATTGAATTCATTAATTAATTTTATTACATAATTATCATCAGCTAATTTGTTTATAGAACTTTCAAATTGACTGTATTTTTTGTTTACTTTGTCAGTTATTTCTTGAGCTCTTTCAAAAGCCCTACCAAATTCTTCTTTATAAGATTCGAAGAATTTACTAAAATTTTCGTCAACATTTTCGCTAGGTTTATCTCAATACTTTTTATTTATATTTGATAATTCATTAAGAGAATTTTTAACTTCTTTAAACGAATTTTGCATATCTATAATTTCATTTTTATCTTTATTAGTCTTTTCCATATTATCATATAATGAATCAATTTTTTGATTCATATCTTGAATATTTCTATTAACTTCTTCAGCTTTTTGTTTACTGGTAATTCTTTCATAGAAGGCTTGATACCCCAGAACAGTACCTCCTCCTGCAATATATTTTCATATAGAATTAAAATTAAATTTCATAGTTTTTATAATAATAAAATTTCTAATTAAAATAGAATTGTTTTTTGGTTAGTTATACTAACATCCCTACCCACCCAAGCCCTTATAATTAAAAATAATTTAATTAATACGTATTATGCAACGTATAATAAAAGTAATGACATCATTAAAGCGAATAACGCTGTAGCTTCTGAGAAAGCGAATCCTAATATTGAGTAAGTGAATAATTGGTTTTTTAATGAAGGGTTTCTAGCAACACCTAAAATTAAACATCCGAATACTACTCCGATTCCTACTCCAGCTCCTGCAACACCTACTGTTGCTAATCCTGCTCCTAATATTTTTGATGATTGTAACATAATATTTGTATAATATTAAAAAAAAAAATCTCGTAAATTGTTATGCTTTTTAGTTAGAAATATAAATTTCACAAAATAATAAAGACGAATTTAGATAAAGTAAATAATACTTTATTTATATTAGCTTTAGCTTGTTTAGCTGCAGCATAAAAATTATTTAATTATTGATTATTTGTTTTCTATAAATGTATTAACAAATTTTTTTGATTTGTTGAAATAGTTATATGATTGTCTACTATCTATTTTTAAGGCTCCTTTACCTAATTCGAATACGAATCCGGCTGTTATGATACCTATAAATAGTAATACTATTATTAAACCGTATACACCATTTTCATATCCACTCATACCAAAAGGATATATTACTAATATTTCTAGGTCTAATATTAGATATACTAATGCAAATATGAAGAATTTAACTCCGAATTGAGCTCTATTCTGTCCTAAGAAACTGTGGAAACCACATTCGAATATACTATATTTCTCTTGATAAGGGTTATGAGGTGCTAATACGAAATTAAGAACTAAGAATAAGATAGCTATAGCACATACAAGAATAAATAAGAAAGTTACGCTACTCATTTAACAGTTAAATAAGATTTGTACCAATATGGTACCCATGCTTAGCCATTCTTTATTTATGAATATAAATGATAATATTATTAATGTTATAATAGATATAACAAAAGCTATTGGACTTGAGATAGCTATATTGTTGTATTTGAAGTTTACACTTCTAACAACATTTCTATTACTGTCTAATACATTACCTTTTAATGTTAAATTTTCTAATAAAGTATTTACTTTATAATCTGGTTTACTGAAGAATATTTCTTTTATTATACCTAAGTAATAAATACCACCTACTACACTTGTTAGTATAGCTACTAAAGATAAGAATACTAATCCTTTATCTAAAGCTGCGCTTAATACCATCTGTTTACCGAAGAATCCTACTAGAGGAGGCACACCTACAAATGAGAAGATTGTAATAGCTAAACTTATAGCTAATACTGGATTTATATAGAAGTAACCTTTTAATTGACTAACTAATTGTATAGGAGAATTAGTTTTATCCATTAATTCTTCATGTTCTTTATTATCACTAGTATAGCAATATAAAGAGAAACCTATAGCAACTAATATAATAAATACGTTTAAGTTACTTATTGTATATTGTGTTAAATAGAATAAGAAAGCTTGTGTTGATTCAACACTAGAAATACCTAAAGCTAATAACATAAATCCTACGTGAGATATTGTACTATAAGCTAATAGTCTTTTAATTCTGAATTGAGTTAAACCTACAACTGTACCAACTATTAATGAAAATAATGAACTCATTAATAATATAGATGTTCAGCTCATTTCTGTAGCCGAGGGCTCGAAACGATTATTAGTATAATAAACTAATTGTAATAACAGTATAAATATAGATATTTTAGCAATTAAAGCTACAAAAGTAGTAACTATTGTAGGTATTGCGTCGTATACATCAGGAGATCAGAAATGAAATGGTGCTGCACTTATTTTAAATAAGAATCCTATAGTAAATATTACTAAAGATAAATTTATATAATAAGGTTTGTATCATAAGTCTGTAGAACTTACGTCACTTATACTTGTAATAATGTATAAACCATCTAAACTTGTACTACCTGAATTGGCATATATTAAAGCTGTACCTAATAAGATAAAACAAGAACTTAATCCACCTAATAAGAAGTATATTAAACCTCCTGTAGTAGATAATTCTGAATTTCTATAAACAGTACTTAATATATATAAACCATAACTTTGTAATTCTATAGCTAAGAAGATAGATACTAAGTCATTAGTTGACATTAAGAATACTGCACCTGTAATAATAAATAATAAAATTAAAGGATATTCTATTATTTTAAGATGTTCTCCCATTTTATTTATTATTTTTGTATTATAATAAACAAAGTTATTAAAGATTAAATCTTTTATAGATGAATATTCTGATACTCACACTTTTCTAGGATAGAAGCTAGTTAATGTTAATATTAATATACTAACTAAAAATAAGAAAATATGGAATATTTGTGTTATATTTGTAACTAATAATAAACCTCCATGTAGAGCTATACCTTTAGTAACTACACTTAAAGAGGCTATATCATTTAAGATACAATATGCTAATATAATCATAGCTATTCTATTATATAGAATAGAGATATCACGTCTTAAATTAACGGCATTTGAAAGTAAAAGAGAAATAATTGATATTATTATCATGACTTAAATTAATATAAAATCTGCACCCTAGTTAACATAGGGTTTAGCTAAATTAGCTAGCCTCAAGGAAGGGTCGAACTTCCATTACAGACATATGAAATCTGAGTTTTAACCTGTTAAACTATTGAAGCTTGATATACTAATTAATTAATATACCAAATATTTATTTAGAGTAATATATAACTACTTTTTAGATGCTTTAATTATATCAGCTATAATATCTATATTTTCCTGCGAAGCACAAAAAATAAGATATATATAAACTTAATAAGCTAGCTATTATAAGTAATATAATAGCAAAGATTAGAAAAATATTATTCGATTTACTTGTAAATTTTAAAGCTTTTAATATAAAGTAGTGAACCTTTTCACCTAGAATTTTATTGAAAATTTATAATTTTCATTGATTATTTACTACTTTATTAGATAAAAACAAAATAAATATACTTCATATAAACATTATAATACAAATGTGTACTACATAATTAGCATTTAATAAAGCCATTATTGTATCTATATCTGCAGAAGGCTCAATTGAAAAAGCTGCAGGTCCATCATCACCGGGTTTAGGTAAACTTGGATCTAATTTAGGTGAATTGGGTGAACTTGACCCTGTAGAACTAGCTCCTGCTTTCGAAGAATTAGATTCCTCTTTTACTTGCATTAACTTAACCTCTTCAGTAAAGCTTTTGTCAATTTATTTATTTATAATAGTATTAACTGTATTAACAGTTGTAGCTATCGCACCTGTTAATAAAGCAGTTCCGGTCATAATACCATTTTAGCTAGAGGTGTTATTCCTGCACTACTTTTAACAACTTTTGCTGCACCTGCTGCACCTGCTCCTACGGCTCCCGCTAATCCTAAATTAACAAGTACAGTTGATATAGAACTTGGTATATTTACATTTTCGATACTTACATTAGTATCAAGTTTAACTTTATTTGCTTCCTCTTGTACTTTTTTAATCGTTTCATCATCTATACAATAAACATAATCTGTATATAATAGACTAATTACTATATATATACAGAAAATACAAATACAAGTAAAAAGAAATTCTAGTGTATAGAATTTTCATATAAATCTTTAGAAGGATTTTCCGAATCATCCTTCTAAACAACTAAATATTAAAATTGATGAAGGAATTATTATATAATAATTAAGGGTCGCTTTAGCTTTAGCTTATATATTTATACCTATGGACATGCATTTCATGGTTGTACTTCGTATAAATAAATGAAAATAATTATACTAAAAATACATATTTAATTTATATAAAATACATATAGAATACACATATATATAAATCTAATAGCATTTTAACATTTAAGCAACCTAGACTTAAAAGGGTGGATACTTGGACTCGAACCAAGAACTTACTGTGCCACATACAGTTGCTCTACCTGTTGAACTATAACCACCTTTTGTGCTGCTGCCACCAAAAAATTATGACTTACCTATTATGCCGAGGTGATTCGAACACCTACTAGTAAATACCAAAAATTTATGTCCTACCTATTAGACTACGGCATATTTACTACATAAAGTAGTAAAAAATTAATATTTTAATTTCATTTTAAGATATTATAACAAATCTGTATTTGTTATTTCATAATTTATTCTCAGTTGAATACTTAACTAATGTTGTTTTACTTATATTTAAATGTATAGAAGCTTCTCTTATACTTTTAAATTTATACAAAACATTATTATCAACTAATACTTCTAATTTATAAGATTTATAATTCTTTTCTACTTTACTAAAAGATCTAATTACAGTAGTATTATCATTATCTAGTGGAAAAGTTGAATATTCTTCTTTTAATATTGAATTTATTTTAAGTTTAAAGTAATATAAATTGTTCCATAGCTTACCACTTTTAATGTAACCACTTACAGAAGTAGCTGATAATCCTACAAATTCAGCCGCAATTTTTATTCTATTAAATTCTTTAATTAATTCGTTATTAGTATTATAAATACTCACAGTAATATTTTTATTGTGTAGTTTTAATTTTAATATAGTCTCTTTACTTATAGAAGGTCTTATAGATATATGCTTACTCTTTGTAAAAGATTTACCTTTACGTGTTAAACCAAATTTTAACTTATTTTCTTCTGAATGTTTAAATCCGAGCATAGATCCTGCTACCTTATTTATATTTAATTCAGGAGATAATAAATCCAAATACTTTTGTTCTTTTTTTAATAGTATATCTTTTAAAGATTGTCATTCAGTATTAGGTTCAAAATCTACATATTCTATAATACCAAATTTAAAATTATCTCAACCATATTTAGCTACATTATTATAAAGTATACTATTATATTTTAAATCTCTTGCATGTATTTCTGCTCTATATTTATGTTGTCTAAAACGTACTACCATATTTATAGTAGATCCTATATAAAGTTTCTCTTTATTATCAATAAAAAGTTTATAAACATATATAGCTGCTTTATTTAACAAAGGCCTTATAATAAAATTATTATCTACTATATAGCCTTCTATATCTAAATTATATCATTTTACATTTTTCATATTATTTTTTTATTTATTTATCAAAAAGGACCAAATGTCCTAAGTATAGGTAGCAAGACTTGAACTTGCACGGCTACTAACCCTTCCGGCCTTAACGGAATTTGTCTCCCATTCCAACATACCCATTTGTAATAAATTTATTTATTACAACAATATTTATAAATATTGTGAAGAGGGTAAATATCTCTTTTTATCTATTTTATTAAATGAATTATTTGTTCTGAAATATTTGAAATCCATATTACATAGTATTGTTAAATATAAAGATAATCTAAAATCTATAGGACTAACCATATGAGATTTTTGACTACTACCTCTTACTAATTGTACTTTTGTATTATTAATTCTTTTAAACATTCTTCTAATATCTGAAAAATCACCATTTCTTAAAATATATAAGCTATTTTTGTTGTATTCTCAGAAATCTACATTATCATTATGTTTCAAATTTCGTTTAAAATACTTTGAACCTACTTCAGTATATTTTACATTAGTATTTTCATCGTTAATTTTATATTCGAAAGTATCACTTTTAATTAGAGAAAAAATATATAAAGAATCCATATTCAGAGAGTTAACTAAATTATTTATTTTCCATAGATCACACTCTAGTGAATTGTTAAGTATAGCCATTTTAGTAGTTAAGTGAGTTAAATTTTCAGTTTTAGAATTATTATTTACTGTAAGTAAAAATAAAATGTCTGAATTGTGTATATGAAACTTGTTGTTTCCTCAGTGCGTTTTTTGTCATCGTCATTGTTTTTTTTTCGTTTTTATAAAAAGAGCCATTTGCTCTACTTCTTAGCCATAAGCACAATATAGATTCTATATTGCGGGAAGAATTGGAGCTTCCATCCAAATCTTTTAATTTAAATTAACTGTAATAATTTATACTATTCTTCCTTTGAATTACAAAACTTTGTAATTCATTATCATTGATCAATGATATTATTTTCTTTTAGATAAATCACTTTGGATTGATTCAAGATCATTTAATATATCTGTAAAACAATCTATAAAAAATAACATCTCGTTATTGTTGCAAGATATATAAGTATATTTTCTGTAAATATCTAACCATTCAATATTATTATTATAATTCATAGATTTAATATTATTAATATAATAAGTATTTTTTAATTCAACTGCAATAAAAGGGTCATAATATTTAGTATTATTAAACAAATTTATAAATTTACAAAAGATATTTTCATTGTTGTCGTTCAATACTTTTTCATTAATAACACTTTCAGTTTCAGGTACTTCTACTAAAAAATCTAATTCACTTAAATAATTTGTTGTATTATTATCTACAACAAATATATTAAAATTATTAAGAATTCCAAATATGGCTAGAATTGTAGCCAAAAAATATAAGAAGAATATTACACTTAAAAATAAATAGTCTGTTCTTAAGTGTTTTTTAGTAACAAATAGTAATAAATTAGTAATTATCACATAATATAATGTTAAAAGCAATAAGATAAATTTCATAGTAGTAAAAACAAATTTAATAAAAAGAGTCAGTTTTCTCTATATAAGATATTTTTATAAATAATCTATCTATATTTTCTCTAAAGAAAATATCATAAGATACATTTTTATCTATATAAGGATATATAAATAATAAAGATATATTATTCTTTTCATTATATAAGTCTATATAAATGATAGTAGGATAGATGATGGATTTATTACAAGCAAATTTGCTTATAAAATCATATAAATGATTAGAAAATTCATAAGAAGATTCAAAATCCTTTATATTCACTGTATAATTTTCAGTATAAGTTTTATTCATAGTAAATAAATATAAATTAAAAAGAAGCTAATAAATATAATTATTTCTTTCTAAGATTTACAAATCACATAAGTGTGTCCTTAAAGAGAACAACTTTAGACTTTTTATCGTAATATTTATCTTTAAGTATATTTTTAAATTTCTTTTCTGGAGTTCAACGTTCTTTAAAATCATTAAAATCAACAAAATCCGAACTAAATTGTTGTAAGAATACTCAATGAGATTTACGTCTTAATTTATCTTTAAATTCGTAATCATCATTCATTACTCTATCTCTAGGTCTTTTGAAATTAATTAAATTATCATTAAAAAACTTAGTATCTATAGAATCCTCAAGGAAAAATAAATTTATACATAAAGGTATAGAAAATAATTCGATAAAAAAAGTAAAATCAAAAAGATTATTGATTAATAATCTAAAAAGAAAACCGTATCCCCTGGGGGATTAAGAAAAGAAAATAAAAATCTTAAATAAAATATTAGAAAAAGAGAAGTTTTTAAAAAATAATTTTAAGTTTTTATTCATGGTTTCTATTTTTAATAACAAAAAGACAGTTTTCTCTAACTATCTAAGATATTCAATTCTTCTAAGATTAGATATCTTGTAGAAATTACTATTGTTTTCTAGGTAATTTCACAGATTTATTTCTACGAGCATTTATTTCGTGTAAACGAGCTTGAGCCGTAGTATAATTAACTTTTTTAATGTCTTTAGCTGCAATAGTAGAATGTTTAGTGCCAAAAGGATCAGTCTTTAATAAATTATGTATTTCTTTAGATAATTCACTTTTAGTAGTTTTAGATATCTCTTTTCATATATTCATTTTAGGATCGAAGTTTTTCTTAAATTCTTCGTAAGAATCATAATTATTACGACCTTTTTCTCATATATTTCAAAAGAATTTACGTTTAGCTAAATCTTTATATTTTATATATAAAGATTGAATATTAGACTTACTATCTTGATATTCTATACCTATAGAAACCTTACCTTTAATATGTGGAGAAGGCATATGAATTTCTTCTTTAAGTCATTGTCCTTCAACTTGCATTACTCTAAACAATTCTTGTCTTCTAGCTGGTCAATTTATATGCGACTCCGATAAATTACTACCTATAGTACCATGTGTAGTATCATTTGTAAAAGGTATACTATCTTGAGAACTATTAGGTTGTTGACTCACTTGTTCACTAGATCCAAATAAAGGAGTCATAGTATAAGGAGTTGTAGCATTACTCATTTGGGGAGCATTAGGTTCATTACTTGGAGTATAAAAATTCCTATCTACACCGTTGTCATGGATACTATCAATACAGAAAAATCTAGTACTATCTTCTTGGTAACCAGTATTTGGAGTTTGATTATAACTATAATATTGAGATGTATTATGATCAACATATTCACTAGTAAAACCTTGATCGTAATTAGGATCATAGTTAGATAGCGGACAATGAGCTGGATTAGGTACACGACTAAGAGAATAATATTCAATATTATAAGGATTTTGTACGGCTATTTGGTTATAATAACTGTTTCTATTGGAATTTCCAATATTAGAATAATGATCATAATTATTACCTACATAAACACTACTACTATTTGAAGTTCTAGGTTCATTCATATATAGTATTGGTACATTTTTACCTCAAACTTTAGAAGATATTCATATAAAAGGCTTTATAAATATATAATCTATAACTATGTAAATTGTAGAAAATATACTTCAAATAAAACTAGGTATTAGATTAATATTAAAGAATGAAAATAATTCATTAACAAACACTACAAAAGCAGCAAATACAGAATAAAAAGTTATTGAAACTAAAGTTAAATATTCTTTAAATACATTTATATCATAATAATCGTTAATAAAGTATCTGGAAATAAAACCAACAAAGAATATAACTATTGCTTTACTTACATTAACAGGTGTAAGTGTCCTGTTTAATAATATTTTTAAAGTTTTAAATATTTTTTTCATAATTTGTATATATAATAAAGAAAAAGAGTCAATTTACTCTACTGAACATAATAATTATCTATTATGTTTATTTACATGGAAAGGATCAGTCTTTAATAACATACGAACTTCTTTTACTACATTAGTACCTGTAGTATCATTTATTTCTTTTCATATATTCATTTTAGAACTCATACTTTCTCTGATTTCAGAGAATTTCAAGTAATTCTCTTCTTTTTCTCAAACATATCAATAAGACATTTGATTGAAAATATTAAAATATTTAATATATAACCCTACAGGATCAGATGATTTATCATAATATCTAATACCTAAATAAATATGACCTGTATTATTAGCACAAGCTATAGGTATTTCTTTAAATTTAGGCGGTTGTGCAATTTCTTCGAATATTTGACTAGCTATTCTTTTTCTAGTTTCATTATCCAAATTATAGTGTGATATTTCACTAGGTTTACTTAATGAGATTCTACCTTGAATATCATAATAATGTAAAGGTAAATCTATATCAAAGTAATTGTTATCTACAGACTTATTATTATCATTTATATAGGTAATATATTTAGTACTATAAAACTTACAATGGAAAAGGAGCAAAGGTTCTAATAAATAATTTATTGTAGAACCTATTAATATAGATATACAATTTATGTATTCTATAATATATGAATGTAAATAGTCGTTAATTAAATATCTAAAAAACATACCTATAATAAATATAGTAATAACTCTATTTAAATTATTAATGGTAAGAACTTTATTTAAAAATTTTTTCATTTTTGTATAATTAAATTAATAACAAAGAAGCAAGATCTTCTAAATAATAACTTAAAAAGGAACAATTCTTCCTTAAATTGGACTTACAGGAGTCAAACCTATATTTTATGATCAAAATCATATGTAATTATCTTTATACTAAAGTCCTTTTTATTATTAGTTAAAATAAATTAATTAGAATTTTATGAAATTAAAACACTATATTTATATATATATATTTATTTATGTCTGCCAATTCCATCATTACCCTTATAGAACTTGTAGGAATCGAACCTACATTTTAATGATTAAAAGTCATACGCATTCACCATTATACTAAAGTTCCTTAAAAATGCTCGAGGTAAGACTTGAACTTACAACAAAAATAGCTTCAATATTTCACTCTACCAATTGAGTTACACGAGCTTGTTAGATATTAGGTATCTTTCTTTTAAGGCTGCGCAAGCTAAAGCTCTTTATTTAATTTTTTATATCTAACTAATGTAGATAATCCTACATTTAAAAATTCAGCTGCTTCTTTATTACCTAAAAATACTGTATCCTCATTTAATACTGTGTCTAGAACTTTAACTTGAATAGATCTATTCATTGACATTTTTAACTGGCTTTCAGGAGAATGATTTTTACCATAAAAAGAAGTTTCTTCACCTTTACGTAATACAGCTATCTCTCTCATCTTTAATTTAGCCTCTTCTGTATGTTTACGTCCCAGAGACTTTAACCCTATACATGATTTGGTAATTTCAGTATGTTTAGCCCCTTCGCAGAGAATAAGCTATTTTTAATATATTATACTCAGGTTCTAATAAATCTATATAATATTGCTCTCTTTCTATTAAGGTACTTATATCACAATATTCTAGAATATCTATACTAAAATTTCCATAGCCGTATTTTAGTATGGCACTGTAAATAGCACTAGATCCTTCTGCTAGTTTACGCTGAACAGAATTTGTAGAATAATAAATGCTAAATCTACCTCTAATGGATTTAGCTGAACCTATATAACTTTTATTTGTAATTAAATTATTTCGTACCCTCTCCTGAAGGGGTACGGGTCAGATATATACCTGATTTATTATTATTATCCTTATAAAAAATAAACTTGTCCCTTTCTGCATTAAAATATGTTTTTGTGGTGCTGCGCAAGCTAAAGCTATCTATGTTATTATTCATTGTGTTTTTCATTGTTTAAAGTTAAAAAATTATGCCCTTGTTCACTCTTTCTAATTTATGAGCCATGATGTTAAAAACCATTACCAAGCTCCATTTATAAATTCTAGATTACAGTTCTTCATCTAATCCTTAATTAGGTATAATAGAGTCATCTGACCTTCACTAATTTAGATTTAAATTGAACTAATTTAGTTCACTATAAGATATAACTTCAACGTTCTGCTCGATCAATTGAGCTTCACGAGCTTATGGAGATATCAGGAGTCGATCCCGAATTAACGATATGCAAAATCGCAGTTTTACCAATTAAACTATATCCCCTGTGTGAGAGCTTTATAACACTCTAATAAAATATATCCGAAGAAGGACTTGAACCTTCAAGACTAGAAGTCTACAAAGCTTAAGTTTGTTGTGTTTGCCAATTTCACCATTCGGACTAGGGCTAAAGTGACTTGAACACTTATTTTTACTGTTATGAGCAGCATGCTTTACCGATTAAGCTATAACCCTTTTTAAATTAAAATAATTTTAATTAATTTTATATAGTATTCTTTATTGTTAAATAATATAGGTTTCTCAGCTTTAATTCTTTTTCTAACTGTATGAGAACTTATTTCTAAGAATTTTGCATAACTAGTTATATAGTTAAAAGTTTTAAAAACTAAGCCTTGTAAATTTATAAGTTCTACTTTCATATTTTTTCTACTGAAATCATATTTATTAGAAGATTTAATCAAGATTCTACCATCTTTTTGTTTTTCATAATTAGATGGTCCATTTAAGATTACCTCTATTCCCTGCGCAAGCTATGAAGAGGTAAAACTTCTTTCTAATTTAATAGGTTCGCTAGTAGAAAGTCTATTATTATTCATTTTACTTATAACAAAATTTATTAAGTCTTTTCCGTCTTTTGTATAATGTAATCCTAGTTTTTTAATTTTGAATATAATTTTTCATAGCTTTAGCTTTAGCTTGCTATTATTTTTTAATAAAGGCTGCACAAATAATCCAGTTCTTTCTTACTATGTCAAATCATAGAATCAAAGAAAGGTATTAGTACTTTATTTATAAAATCATTATTTTTAATAGATAAAACATAATTTGATGCTTCTGGTCTAGTTATATTTACATTGGTTATGTAAACAAAACCCCATGTAATTCTTAGATCATTAAATTTAGCTAAATTAATAAAAAATTTATTTATTGCTTCCATTAGTATTAAATTACCTTTTTGTGTGCGAAGCTGCGCAGCGCAGCTTCGCTATGAAAATTGTAAAATATTATCTTTTTTAATAATATTAAAACTACCATCACCTTCAATAAACCCTAATAATCAATTAGGTGTTATATTAATTTTATGATCGTCTGGTAATTCAAAGGTAGTTCTTTTACTATTCATATTACTTTTAATCTTATCCATTTCTAATACAAGTTCTGGTGTTTTAACTTTAGTATTTACATAAAGTTCGAAAGCTTTTTTAAAATCTAAGAAGATACTTTGTTGTATTTAAAGGATATTTAGTAAAAAGTTATAAAATGGATTTAATTTCCTTTTGAGAAGTTATAGAAAAAATTGCAGAAGATTCATATATAGTTACTTTACCTATTCCTAAAGTCTTTTTAATAAAATATAGTACAGATGCGTCATCTATATGTAACTTTATTAAAAATCTAAAAGCAAAAGTACTATTAGGTTTAACTAATAAAAACCAGCCTTCAGCGTCTGTAAAGCCTCTTTATCATTCAATAAATTCATTAGAGAAGATAAATTGGTGATTTTCTGAATTCGAATTTTCTATAGTTCTACAGTAATAAGTTGAATGTATAAATCTCTTTTTATTAATAAATTGTGTAGCCCTAGTAAACAATGTACTACTACTATATCTGGTTCACAGTTGTGATGTTATTTTGTTCATATTTAAAAGTATATATAAATCTCTCTTTGGTCACCGAGAGATTGGGCGGCTATGGTTATAAGGGACTTCCCATAGACTGAAGTTTTAATTTATAACCTTTTCCTTCCATAGAAAATATATTAGATAGGCCTTTCAATAAATATATAAATTATATATTCTATATAGATAAGTACTGTTATGAGCAGTATGCTTTACCGATTAAGCTATAACCCTATATATTACTAATAGATCTAAAAAAAAAACGCGGCTAAAGGACTTGCACCAATATCTTTCGGGCATGAACCGAATATGTTTCTATTACACTAATCCGCTTAGACTAGACAGGGATCGAACCTGCGATGGTAGCATTGAAAGAGCTATGTCGTAACCACTTGACTACTAATCCTTTTATAGTTCTACAACTATAATTCACGACTTCTATACATCGTTGATTTAATCTTTAAAATTTTATCCAATCCTTCTTGAGTTAAATGATCCTTATTTTGTATAAATTCAGCTGCTTTAATTCAATCAGCAAAATCCTGAGATTTTACCCCCTAATATTAGATATTGTTTAAAGAAAGGTATAATCTTAGTATAAATATCCTTAAATTTTGTACACATATAATATCCTAAATCTCTATTATTATAAGTACGGTAAGTACCGCAATTCAAATAATTTATAATAGATTTAAGAAGAATTTCATCACGAGTATGTTGTGATATTGTGAAAACTAATTGAGCTCTAGATGCTACTTGATTAGAAGATTTTCCTATTCTTATCAAGAATGACCTTCCCCGGAAGTAAATCCAGATAATAAACCACCATGTGGAACTTCTTGCTTATTAATCAAATGACGAATAGCAGGAATAGTTTCTATAAAACTATATTTTAACACTTTAGATAAACCTGTGTTAATACTTGCTCTTATATTTACAATCTCTTTAATACCTTCATCTGTTAAATGCTTACCATCTTTCATCATAATTATTGCTTTCTTTCATAAAATATAATCAGCAAATTTTTGTAGCCGGAGGCTACAAATTAAAGTATATTTATCCAAATGAGGTATAATTGTATTTAAAAGCTCTAGCTTCGCACAGAGAATTAACTCTAAAACTATATGCATTTTTACCATTAGGTACTATCCGACCTACACCATTTAGTTGTTTTTGAATAGATTGTAATATTTCTAAGTCTTTTTTTTGTAAATGTATTTCAAAGAAGCCTAATACCTTTCAACCTGTTTTAAATCTTGAATTTTTAGTTATAGAAATATAAAAACATCCTTCAGCGTCTGTAAACCCAGTTATAAATCAATCCATGTTAATTTGACTAGATGTTATTTTAAAGTTTTGTTGTAATAATTTTTTCATAGCTTTAGCTTGCTATTATTTTTTTATAAAGGCAGCACAAATGTTTAATTGTATTGAATTTAGTAATAAAAGAATGAGATTAAAAAGTCATCCTTGGATATAACGCAGATTAGCTCGCAGTAAGCGTAACCACTTGACTACTAATCCTTTTTGTGCTGCTGCTGCTGCTGCTGCTGCTGCTGCTGCTGCTGCTGCTGCTGCTGCTGCTGCGGCGCCGGCGCCGGCGGCGAAAATAAGCCCAATGCAAGTATCGCACTTGCTTCTATTGATTACAAAACAATTGCATTACTTTTATGCTAATCAGGCATGTATTGATATATGTATAAATAGTAAATTATTAAATTAGTACTTTAATCTTTAAAATCTCTAGATTCTTACGGATAAAGCCTATAAATTCGTAATATTATATTACGTATATTTAAGAAATATCTTAAGATAAGCTTCGTGCCTATATGCTTTCAGCACTTATCCTTAACCAACTTAGCTTTCCTGCCGTGCTTATGCTATACATTATCTTAGTGAAAGAAACATCCCTATGTATTATCGAAATAATACAGATATATATAAATAAATATATATATTTAATATTAGGTAGGCTTGCTTCGCTAGAAGCAGCCTACACATAAACAACAGGTAAACCATAGGTTAGTAACCATAGTTTAACAATGTTAAACTCTTCTTGTTCCTTGCGTACAAAAGTTAGTTCTTATTTTATTCTAATTCCCCCTAGAAGATAGAAACCATACTGTCTCACGACGTATTTAACCCAGCTCATGTAACTTTTTAATCGACGAACAGTCGCACCCTACATAGTTCCTGCGTCCATGAGGATAAGTTAAGCCGACATCGAGGTGCCAAACCGCGCACTCATTTTGTACACTCTTGCGCAAATTAGCCTGTTCTATATGTTATCATATTTTTATTATATTTCCATTTCTTTCAAAATGGTTCAGACTATGTCTTCATCTTTATTAAGAGCTTGCCCTAACGCAAGCTACACACATATTTTAGTATCCTTTAATATTTATTTACCTCTTATTAATCTAACACTAAACAATTCTTCCTTTATTCATTCCTGCTTTAATCTTTTGTATTTCTTCTAAACCTAAAGGAGTTAAATGAGCTTTATTTTTAATTAGCTCAGCTACTTTACATCAATCTTCAAAATCTTGTAATTTAACACCTAATACTTTATTTTTTCTAAAGAAGGGTATAATTTTCTCATCAGAGAATTTTGTAACAACAAAATCTATTCAACTGAATTGAAAGTGAATTTTTTTCTTAATATATCCACAATCTAAATTAGATATTAAATTTCTCATTAAGACTTCATCACGTATATGTTGAGTTATTGAAAATACTAATTGTATACCTATACCCACTTTAGTGTTAGTTTTATAACAAAAAAACTTCCTTCAGCACTTGTAAAACCTACTAATCAATTAGTACATACAGGTGCTTGGTTTAAATTTAACTCTTTAATTGCGGGAATTACATTAGGGAAAACATTCTTTAAAACATCAGATAAACCATTGTTCATCGAGGCTTTTAATGATACAATTTTTATTAATCCCTCTTTAGTTAAATGATTTTTATCTTTAACTATATTATAAGCTTCCTTAAATAACTTTAAATCCTCTTATTTTTTAGTTATTAATGGATACTTATCAAAGTGATCTATTATTATTTGCGGCGCGAGCTCTATTTAAAAGATTCAATTTTAAATTGTAATGCATTTTCATTTAATTCATGTATGTTCCCTGCATTAAAATAAGTTTTTAATAGTTCTAATATAGCTTTATCTTTTTTATGTAAATTTACTTGAGCACGTAATTTAACTACTCAACCCGTTTTACTTTTATCGCTTCTAACGATAGAAATTATAAAGCTTCCTTCACCATCTAAAAATCCAGTAACAGCTCATGGATGAATAGTCATATTATTGTTTATTGTTGATAAAAAAAAAAATCTCTAAATTATTGTACTTTTTAGTGCTGCTGCTGCTGCTGCTGCTGCTGCAGCGCAAGCTAAAGCATGCTGCAGCCTTGACAAAAATCAAGTCCTATTTTACAAAGTAAAAACTAAGAAGGGACAATGTTAGAAATATGAATTTCACAAAATAATGAATAATAATAAGAATTACAAATTCTACTTTCCACCAATTCAACCTTTAACTGCGAACGCTCCAATACGACGTTTAGATTTAGTTAATGAATAAGATACATTGGAGTTAGAGTTTCCTCTAAATAATACTGAGCTTAAACGTTTGAATGATGAATCTACATTCTTTAATCCACCTTTTCATTTTAATGAATAGATAGATCTATCAGCTCTATAACGTTTAGTCAATCTACCTTTAACTTCTAATCTTATACCACTCATATTTTTATAACCTATTGAGTTATAAACTGTATTATGTATTTCTTTTTTATGCTGCGAAGCAGCAGTTTCATGTACATTGTTTAATAATCCATCTAAATTGCTATTAGCATTTATATTAGATATGATTTTTAAATCTTTATATTTATCTAAGAATAAATCAACATTGTTTTGACCTTTAACTAAAGTTCTTTCTTTTATTGTATTTATTTTAGGTAAATAAGCTCTATTTAAAATACTAAACATACTTTTCATATGATTCATTCTTGTCTTCTTTAGTTTTAAGGCTAAAGCATGAGTGAATAAGTCAGTATTATATGCTATAGATTTTAAATTGATTATATTATATTCTATTTTCTTTCCTATTATTTTATTTAATATATTACTTAATTTAGGTAATAATATTTGATTATTAAATTTGTATTGATTAAGAGAATACATTAAATCGTATTTTCTTAATAATCTTAGATATGTTTTTCAATATCTATTTATTATTACACTTCATATTTTTTTAAGATAAAGATTCTTTAAATTTATAAATTGATTTAAATATTCTAATTTAGATTGTAAGAATTTTCTTTTAGATATCTTATCTGATATGAAAGCATATTCGTTTTTATTAGTTGTGCAAGCTAAAGATACATTTAATATTTCGTAAATCTTATTAATATTATTTTTATATAATAATAAGTAACGTTTTATTAAATTTTTACTTATTTTTTTATTTATTTTTAAATATTTCTTCTTTAATAATTTCTTTTCTCTATTAACGGTAAATAATGTAATTATTGCTTTATTATTCGTATGTTTAATTTCAGCATTACTTACATATATTCTTCTTAAAAAATTACGTCTTCTTCTTAATAATATAAACTTTTTAGAACCTACGTATTTATGATCTTTGAAATACAAATTAAAATAACTTTGGATTATTTTATTAATATTTACATCGTTCATTGGTATATTTTTTAAATTGTTTTTATTGTAAGAATAAACAACATTTTTTCATTCTTTAGAAAAGGAAGGTAAATATTTAGTTTTTCCTATATCTCCTACTTTATTTTTTAAAGTAACAGTTTTAGAATTATTATTTAAATTGTTAGTAAATATTTTCATATATTTTATTTGTAATTAAATTTCTTTTATTTTTGTTTTAAATATGTATAATAAAAATGTTGGGTAGTATTAAAAGGATTATCGTGTATATTGCATAACACTCACCTTATAGTCGTTGAACGTTTTTATCTTAAAATTATGCTAAGATAAACTTCGCTTCAAGTTTACTATTATAAGTAATTCTTGAAATTTACCCAATTTATATTAATAATTTTATATGTTTGCATGCATGCGTGCATGCGTGCGTGCAGGTATACACCGTACAGAGGTATAGCTTTAGTTAACCATACAATATAAAATATTAAAGGACAAACATCCCTAGCGTAGCTTTTCCAATAATCCAAGATCTTTCCTTGTTGCATCTTGTGATCCTATGCCCTGCTTACGCAACTGTAAGATTTGTAGATAATCAAACAGTAAGGCAGGATTAAGCCGTTGAGCTTTTTGGATATTGTAAACATAACTATTTAATAAATAGCTAAAAAATATTAGAAGAACTTCTCCATAATATTTTTATTATCTCTAATTTCTATATAGTGAAAATCCTACCTAATCTTAACTATATTTACAATAAATGCAAATATAATCAATTGTATATGATTAAAAATAAGAATAAATTCTTATTCAAAATTGCAAACAAAATATTTATAAATTTTTAGACACTCCTGTTTACTCTTTACAGGGTCTGTGCCCCACATAAACTGTCCCCTAGCGATAGTTCCTTACCAAAGGGTACCTACTATAATAAATATAGTAAGTTGAATTAGGCTGATCTACTAGTATAAGCATACAGACTATAATTTAACAAGTTGACTCAGTAAAGTCACATAAACTATAATCTACTTATACTCCTAAACCAATTCATTCATATGAAAGAAAAATAAAGGTTTCTCATTGTCATAAATCAATTACCTTATAATCTGAAAATTGTCTATCATAATCTATAATTAGTGACAGTAAAGCTGCATAGGGTCTTCTCGTCTAACTAGAGGTAAGCAGTATCTGCACTGCTATTCCAATTTCACTGGGTCAATCATAGAGACAGCTGTTGTATCGTTACACCATTCATGCAAGACCGCATTTAACGGCCAAGGCATTTCGCTACCTTAGGACCCTCACGTTAAGGCCGCCTTTAACCGGGGTTTCCGTCGACATCAAATAGTAGTATATTAAATTATCTCTGTTAACCAGCCGGCACCGGGCAGATATCACACTCTATACTTAGATTTTTCATCTTTCAGCAGAGTGCTGTGTTTTAATTAAACAGTCGTACAACATTATTTCATGCTTCTTCCTCTTTACTTGATATTAATCAAGAATAATGAGCCCTCCTTATTCCGAAGTTACGGTAGTCAATTTGCCGAGTTCCTTTATGATTGTTAGCCCATTTACGCCTTCGTATTCTCTACTAGCTTACTTGTTTCAGATTCTAGGTACGGTTATTCTTCATTTATAATAAACTTACGCTTACTATAAATATATTTACTATTTTTCCAGTACATTTTACACTAAAATGTCGTCCTTAGTAAAAAAGATTTTCTCATCGTTTAAATCTTTAGATAATATAAACTTAGAGGCCGTTACTTAAATATATCCATAAGCTTAAGGCGGAAAATTTTCTTTTAGTTACTCATGTCACCATTCTCACTTGAGTTAAATCATTATCATTCTATTTAAAAAAATAAAACTCGTAATTTAGCTCAACGTTCTGCTACCCCATTAAATTATAATAATATTATCATTATAATATATCATGGACAAGGTTTCGGTATATTGTTTAGATCCGTTAAATTTTCGATGCTTTTATAACTTAACAAGCGCTCTGTTACGCACAGCGATCAGATTTATCATCGGAATACAAAATTTCATTTTTGTGGGTTTCAATTATATTGGCTTGTCATTTTCTTTAGCTAACTTTATCTCTTTTATTTTTGATAGACCTTGTTCCGTTAAATGCTTTTTATCACTAATGATAGAAGCAACTAACTTGAAGTCTTCAAAATCTTTTTGTTTAACTCCTAATAAAGGGTATTTGTTAAAAAAAGGTATTACTTTTTCTACTATGTCGCTAAACTTAGTAACATGAAAATCTATAATATCTTTTCGAACAGATAAATATCCACATCCTAAATAGTTTATTATGTTTTCCATTAATAACTTATCTTTATTATGTTGAGTTATCTGAAATCTTAATCCAACTTGATACCCTAATTTATTAGCAGGAGAATTCAATAGTCTAATCATAAAATTACCTTCTCCACTAACAAAACCTAGTAATCATTCAGGACTAGGTATTTTATTATCCGGTTGTACACGAGTAATAGGAACAATATTAGTAAATGTTTCTTTTAAAGTTTGATTAAGACCTCAATTACTAGATGCTTTTAAAGCTATTAATTTTAATAAACCATCATTAGTTAAATGTTGTTTATTACTAATTAATTCATATGCTTGTTTAAAAAGCTCGTAGTCCCCATATTTTTGGGTAATTAAAGGATATTTATCAAAAAACTCTATTATCAATTTTATATCTTTTATTGAAGACACTTGAAACTCATAAGCCTCAGGACGAGATTTATAAATTTTACCTACTTTTAAGTTATCTTTCAATAACTCTAATAGATTTTCGTCTTTTTTATGTAAAGATAATTGAAAATAAAGTCTAGTTTTAAAAGGTACATTACTACCATCTTGTTTAAAATTTCTATTGCTTAAAATAGAAATTCTAAAACATCCTTCTGCGTCTACAAGCCCAGTTAATGTGTAAGGGGCTAGTTGGTAATTTATACTTAAATTGCTACAATATCTTACAAATTTTGTATTCCCTAAGAAAGGACTCTGATTTGATAATTCCTTTCGGAACCCATTAGAGTACACCTTAAACGCATTACTGCGTCAACTACCGTCTACTCGTTGCTCTTTTACAACAGTATTTCTAAATACTATTGATTTAGATCCGCGATATCCCATTTCACTTTCGTTCATATTTTGACTTGTTACTATACCTGAGTAATTAGTTCAGCCACTCATATATTTTCATATATGGTTTAGTATCAAAATCTTTAGGGAGTCCCCGGAGTTTGATAGTTTTACCCACATAGAGGACATCCTACGTCCTCCAGCAGGTCATAAAATTATGGCTGCTTCTAAGCCTATCTCCTTGTCGACTTTAATAAAAACCTTCTTAATTTCACTCAACTAATAATTTAGGAACCTTAACTCTTGTTCTGGGCTGTTTCCCTTTCGACATACAACCTTATCATTCTATGTCTGATCATTTAAGATACATCTTTGCCATTCCGAGTCTACATACTCACTGATAAAACCTTCATGGTTCCCCAATTTGTACAATATAAAACATATAAAATGCCTTGTCTGAGATTAAATTCTGTACCTGCTAAGATGTTTACTTAAATTGCCTACTATTATAGGTTTCGCAGAAACGAATCTACTTCTTCTACCCTTAGGATAAAGCTGAAGTCCTTCTCCCTAAATAACTATTTGTTATCCATTTAACAAATAAATTTGATTACTTTACATATGCTTTAATGGCATATATATTTTTTATTTCTTTACCTGTTTTTAATGCTTTACTTATTGCTGTTCTACTTACATTTAAATAAGTAGCTGCTTTAGTTAAAGTATCAAAAGACAAGTTTTCATTTGTTTGTGTGTTAATCACATTAATTTTTACACCTACATGTTTGATAGCCGCATCGGATATCTTTGTACGTGTTTCATCTGAAAGTATTACACCTTTACGTTTATTTGCTATTTTATCTCTAACATTTTGAGGTAATATTCTACCTGTTGCTGCTATAGATAAATTATTTCTAGCTTCTTCTGTAAGTTTACGTTCTTCTTTAAAGAATAATAAAGTTTCTTCCTTATGTTTAAAACCTAAACTAGATCCTGCTTTAGTTAATATATTATATTCAGGTTTTAATTTATCTATATAATATTGTTCTCTTCTTATTAAATCTTCCTCAATAGAAACATATTCTAATATGGCTAAACTAAAATTAGTATATCCATACTTAAGAAGAGCGTTATGTATAATTGTATTATGTAAAGTTAAATTTTTAACACTATAATATTTATAAAATCTAGTAGTTAAATTTATAGAACTTCCTACATATATCTTATTATTAAGATTATTTATTCATGAATAAATACCTGGTTTATTCTTATTATCCTTTAGGATATTTAATTTATCTAAATCAGAATTTAAATATACTTTTATTGGTTTTAAGTTTCTTATCATAGTTTTATTTATTTATTGTTTTAGCTTATACAGCTTTAATACGTAAATTATTTTAATCGTAAGTTTAGTAATCAAATTTATTCTGTATCCTTTCGGATAGGGTCTGACTATATCTTAAGCTAAATATTATACCTAATCGGTAAATATAAGCCAACCAACATTTAGTCGATGAACTGCACACCTTTACTGAAAGCAGTCGATGCTTGGCTGCGGATTACCCATTATACTTACGTATATCAATCTAGATATTACCATACCACGAGTCATTACCTGTGCCACAAATATGTTACCATACTTGCTTGGTTTAGATTGCTTTAGGGCTTTCCCGCAATTTGATGATTTATTGCAGAAAGTTCATTTCTACACACTGGCTATTTAAAGAGAGCTTACCTCTTTTCTTACCAGCTATCCAAGTCAGTGTTGTCTTTCACTACACCTACCACGGTTCTTCGGAGATTTTTGCTACAATCACCCGTTCGGACTTTTATAATCCTGACCATGGTAAAATCACCTGGCTTCGGGTCTAACTTTAGACACTTATTCATTATTTTAACGTTCGGTTTAACTACGCTTACTTTTCAGCTCGCATCTAATGTTAACTTGGTGACCCATTATGCAAAAGGTACGTTCTAGAGCTTGCGCTCACGAACTGCTTATAAAACTACTATTTTTGTTTTTGTTCCCTCATGGTACTTTTCACTATCGCTTATGTATTATATTTAGCCTTTGAGGAAGGTTCCCCAATATTTAAACAGTTTTGATACCGTTCTACTTTTTAGGCTCCTCTACTTTCGCTCACGCTATTCATAGAATCTCTTTTGATTTCTTTTCCTGAAGTTACTAAGATATTTCAATTCACTTCGTTTAGTATTAGATTTCTCTTAGAGTTTATACATTTATAAGAGTTTTTACTTATTTATGTAACTTATTCTCTTTAATACATAGCTTAAATTCCATAATAGTTTCTTTGTATACTTATATTTTTATAATTAATAATTATATATCAGTTTTTCTTTATTTCTAATAGTTCTAATAATCGGATTATTATGATTCGAACATAACTATCTCCCGCCCCAAACGAGATGCCTACCCAGGCCGGCCCTAATCCGTTTATCATTTATGCGAAGCTATGCTTCGCATCAAGAGTACTTGGACTTGAACCAAGAATTTGAAGGTTGAAGCTTCCTATTTTGCCAATTAAACTACACTCTTTTATAATATAGTTCAGAGAATATCCGATTCGAACGGATGTAGCTATTTCTAACCTAGTAAAACTCAAACTTACCGCCTTAAACCACTCGGCCAATTCTCTTTAATGTGTATACTAATTTAGTATATATATATATTATTTATAATTCCTCAGTGGATCGAACACTGATAATATCCTTATCAAGAATACACTTTACCTGTTAAGTTAAGGAATTTTGAGAAATAAAGGATTTGAACCTTTAACATTTTGTGTGTAAAACAAACGTTCTGCCAATTGAACTAATTTCTCTTTTAAGGTTTAATTATACCTTAAATTTATTATTGTTTAACAGTATCCTGTTTTATTGTTATAACGATAGCTCCTACCATTACTACTAATAAAATTATACTTACAAGGAATAATCACATACTGTAAGATGTATATAAAATATTACCTATTGTTGATATATGGCTTGTTTCTGTAATTGTACCATCTCAACTGTTACTTGTTACAAACATAACATTATGTGTGTTTATGTCTAGATTTTTACTTGTATTCATTATTATATCATTATATTTACTTGTAGGTAGATAGTATAATATGTTACTTAATTTACTGTTATAACTATTTAATATAGCTACGTAGTAAGGTAATAATTGGAATAATGCATAGTTAAATAATATTGTTATAAATAAAGCTAAAGGTATACTATTTACATTATTACTTTGTAATTCACTTGTTCTTATGTTTATTAACATTAATATGAACAAGAATAAAATAGATACTGCTCCTATATATACTATTAAGTATGAAAAACCTATAAATGTTAATCCTGATAATATTAAATATACAGATATTGATCCAAATAAACCGATTAAAGATAATAATGAAACTATAGGATTTTTATTTATTATAACTGCTATACTAAATAATAATGCTATTACACTTAATATATCTAGAAATTCCACTGTATATCCACTTGTTAAGATATCCTGAACAGAGAATAATTGATTCATATTTATTTATATTGAGTTACCTAAGATTAGGAAATATATTGGAGCAATTTGCTCTAAAGCTTTTAGATTAATTTATATAGCTGTATACACAGCAAGTTTACGGGTAGTCAGATTTGAACTGACGCACGCTGAGTGGAAATCAGAAAGTCTACCATTAACCTATACCCGTTTAGAGAAGAATTTCTCTATTTTATTTAATATTAAGATCCTCAGTAGTACATTGAAACGTATAAGAATAATCATACAACGTCAACAAAATGTCAGTATAATATACCTCCTTCATAACCTAAGTGGTGGTGATCTGTTAAGTGGTATGCTAATATTCTTCATAATCCTACAGCTAAGAATATTGTTCCTACGATAACGTGGAATCCATGGAACCCTGTACCGAAGAAGAAACATGTACCGAATACACCGTCACTTATTGTGAATGATGATACGTTATATTCTATTCCTTGGAATACTGTGAATATTAATGCTAATAATACTGTAAATAATGTACCGTATATAGCTCCTGATCTTTCTCCTTTAATTAAAGAATGAACTAAGTACAACCTATCCTAAATGGATAAAATTGCCTCTTTCCCGAACCCAGCGGGATGCTTTCACATCACTAGGCTCTCCATGAAACGCATTCCTT